TTAACCATCTATAGAATTGAATTCCATTGATGCCAAATCAAGAGGAAAATTGTGAGCATTGCGCTCATGCATAACTTCCATACCAAGATTAGCACGATTAATTATATCAGCCCAAGTATTAATAACACGACCTTGACTGTCAACTACAGATTGATTGAAATTGAATCCATTCAAGTTGAACGCCATAGTACTAATACCCAAAGCAGTAAACCAGATACCTACTACGGGCCAAGCCGCTAAGAAGAAATGTAAAGAACGAGAATTATTAAAACTAGCATATTGGAAAATCAATCGACCAAAATAACCGTGAGCCGCGACAATATTATAAGTTTCTTCTTCCTGACCAAATTTGTAACCTGCATTAGCAGACTCACTCTCTGTGGTTTCCCTTATTAAACTAGAAGTTACCAAAGAACCATGCATAGCACTAAATAAAGAACCACCAAAAACGCCAGCTACGCCTAACATATGAAAAGGATGCATAAGAATATTATGCTCTGCCTGGAATACAATCATGAAGTTGAAAGTACCAGAAATGCCTAAGGGCATACCATCCGAAAAACTTCCTTGGCCTATAGGATAAATCAAGAAAACTGCAGCAGCAGCCGCAACAGGAGCTGAATATGCAACAGCAATCCAAGGTCGCATACCTAAACGAAAGCTAAGTTCCCATTCACGGCCCATGTAACAAGCTACGCCAAGTAAAAAATGAAGAACAATTAACTCATAAGGACCGCCGTTGTACAACCATTCGTCCACAGAAGCTGCTTCCCAGATAGGATAAAAATGCAAACCAATAGCTGCAGAGGTAGGAATAATAGCACCAGAAATTATATTGTTTCCATAAAGAAGAGAACCGGCAACAGGTTCTCTAATACCATCAATATCTACAGGCGGAGCTGCAATAAAAGCAATAATAAAAACTGAAGTTGCAGTCAATAAAGTCGGAATCATTAAAACACCGAACCATCCAATATAAAGACGATTTTCAGTACTAGTAATCCAGTTACAAAAACGACCCCAAGCACTTGCGCTCTCGCGTCTTTCTAAAATTGCAGTCATGGTTGATTAATTTGGAGTTTAGTTAAAATAAAAATCAGAGACTCCCAAGCATGGCTTGTTATTCAACAGTATAAAATAATTTCTATATTGAAGTCAACTAAAATATAATCAAAAATATAATATAAAAAACTAAGGGAATACCTTATGGGTTGCCCGGGATTCGAACCCGGAACTAGTCGGATGAAGTAGATCATTTCATTCAATTTTTTGAATATTTCAAGAAAATTCAAAAATCTCCTCCCAAACCGTGCTTGCAATTTTCATTGCACACGGCTTTCTCTCTGTATTTTCTATTTCTATTTCACATCTACCGGCAAAACAAGCATTTCATTAAATCACAAAAATTGATCTAGCATAAACCAAATATTTTGATCAAAAATAAAAAAAAAATCCAGAGCATTCTGCTGTTTTACCCAAAACTTGGTGAAATTATTTACCTCCAAAATATCTAAAAACCAAAGTCGTTCTGTAACTAAATCTATCTTAAATAGCAATTTTCTAAATTGTTTATGAAAACAGAAATATAGCAATTTTTTGTTTTTGAATTCAACTTGTTTTCGCACAAATATTTTACGTAGTTCAAATCCTAATTCTTTTCGAACTATACGCATCGTACTTTTATGCTTACAGGCTAAAGTTTTGATACATGAGAGAAAAAGTATATACTTCACACGATCTAAAAAACGTTTATTTCGTGCTCCACTGTAAAAAGAATCTACATTTCTGCAAAAATGATCATATTTATCAAGAATAGAATTGTCGGTAAAACTAAGCCATGCTAATTTACTCTTCGGGTTACCCATTATATCACATAATCCTTCTTTTGATAAAAATTGAATAACAAAAACAGCGCTAAGTTTTGAATTTAATTCCCTGCTAACAAAATCAGTAGATAGAAAATAATCTAAGATATTTAGTCGGAGTAAAAAAGAGTTTGTTGGATATTCTAGGTAATAAGCTAGAAAAAATATATTTTGACTGGAAATTTGTTTCAAAAAAAAACTAGAGGGTTCCGATAAAACAAAAAGATAAGTTTGCCAAAAATTTAAGAAAAAAAATTCACATTTTTTGACTAGAATAGTAGTTCCCAGCAAAATCAATTTTTCCCCATATCTTATATAGTGAAAAAAAAAATCCTTTAGCAATCTTATCGTGTCTTTTTTTTTCGGTTTTCGGGTTAAAAAATTCCATTTTTGTTGAAAATGCTTTTGTTCTGAAAAAAGACCATAAGACAATGATTTTTCATGAAAACAACTTTTCCATCGAAGAGTGAAAAAATCTTCGAAAATAGAAAGAAGAATATTCCCTAAAAAGAAACAGAAAATCACACTTCCTTTTGGAAAAATAATAGAATTATTCACAAACTTAAATTGCTTTGAAAAAAGTAGAAAACTTAAAAAATGTAAAAAAGAAACATCTTGAATCGAAAATTTGAAACGTCTAATTAACAGCTCTGAATGAATCGAAGAGGGTATTCTTATATTAGAAAAAGAAAGAGAAAACATAAAGACTTCTTCCAAAAAAAGAAATAGAGAAAAGACTGATTGAAAATTGACCTGTTGATTTATTTCTTTGAAAGTTACTTTGAAACCAAAAAAGTGTTTCCACCACGTGGAAACAAAAATATCAAAACAGAAAAAAAAAGTTTTTCCAATGAAATTAAAACAAGAACTTCTTGTATTATACACAAGATAGTTTTGTTGATGTAATAGCTTAATTGAACGTTTTACATTCAAAAAACGGAAACTATTAGGTAATTTTTCTATTTTTTCGAAAGAAGGGCTTGAGTTGAATAACAGATTCGGATCTATAACATAGAAATCGTTATGGAATAAGAGGGGATATAAAAAATGTTGTTGCCAACGTATGTTTTCATTTTTTTTCAAGAAAAAACCTCCTAAACCTTTCTTTTTAGAAATAAAATAACACATAGTACAATCTAGCTTGAACCGAATAAACCAAATAGTACTTTCAAAAGAAAGAATCTCAATCGTCATACACAAAAAAGACGCAAATATTTTATCTTAGCAACCAGGCGTTCTCCTGACTCATGAAATTCAGGCCAGCACACTAATTTTTTTTACACACCGATCTTAAAGTCTTTAGGATTCTATGATATGAAATTCTCTGACCTTTTCAGAGAAAAACCTTCCCATATCGATTGCTAAAAAGCTTTTAACTTCTTTTTAATAAGAGGAATCATTTTCTCTTCGCTAGGAAGAGCAGAAACTCGTTCTTCTAGGTTTCTTCATTATTCAAGCTATCCCTTTTCCATAGACTTTTTAACTACAAAGTGATTGAACTTCAATTTCATTGAAAATCTTACCTTTTTTGAAAAAAGAAGTTTTTCCAAAAGCGACATGCTTTTTTTTCCTTTTTCTAGGATAAGTCGTAGTTTACTAAAATAATCATTATTGATTAATATTGACGAAAATTTTACTTCATTTCAAAATGTAAAAAACTTGATTAAATCGCACTTAAAAGCCGAGTACTCTACCATTGAGTTAGCAACCCTAAAGAATTTATTGTATACCCTAAGGTATACAATAATGATAGGCCCGTAGTAGATTATTTGTCAAATTAAGCAAAAAAAAAAAAAACGAATTATCTTACAGTTAATGTTTCCTTAGTTGCGTACATGACTTCAATTGTAATCTTAACTACACCCTTTATTTTAGCAAATTTTTCTGTCTTTCTTTTTACCTTGTCCCTGAAAAAACGAGGAATTTTTTGTAGTTCTAGTTGACTTTCAGTATCCCAGATTACGTCTAAACCACCTATAGGGTTAGATTTTGTTATTACTTCTTTCATATCATGACCACCAAAAATGTCTAGAAGATGATCTTCCATACCCAGCGCAAAAGAATTATAGACCAAATCAGCTATTTGATTTGTACCTTCGTACCCCATAAAAGGACGATATCCCAAAGGAAAATTTTGTATATGAACTGGTGCAGAAATAACACCGCAGGAGATATCAAACCGTTTACCAATATGACGTTCCATTTGAGTACCGAATATTGCGGAAGGTTCTACACAAGCAATTTTTTTCCCTACTTTAGCATGATCCTCTGTGATCAATATTTCATTACTAAAATCTTGTACCTGCTCTTTAAACCACTCTGCATCATGTTTACAATATGTACCTGTACAACTCACGCGAATTCCCATTTCTCGAGCAAGTATTTTGGTAATAGACGCAGCATGAGTTGCATCACCAAAAACAACAGTTTGCTTCCCCGTAAAATTTTGGCAATCAATAGATCTTGAAAACCAAACAGCTTGGGAAATAAACCTAGTTTGTCTATCAATATAAGATTCATAATTTACCCCCTTTTCCCCAAAAACTGAAGCAAAAGGATTCACCGATTTTTCTATCCGTCGGATACACTCGGCATTATCTATAACACCCATAGGTGTTATAGATAGATAAGGCATTCCAAATTCTTTTTTCAAAAAAAAAGCTGTCATTAACCCTATTTCACGATAAGGCACCAAATTTAACCAAGCTTTTGGTAAATTTTGCAAATCTTCGACAGACCCCCCTTCAGGGATTACTTGATTTATCTGTATATTGAGATCTTGAAATAAACGTTTTAACTCACGACAGTCATGTTGATGATGAAACCCCAAAGTAAAAATACCGATGATATTTACAGAAGGCACATCCGTCAAAAATCGGTCTAATTTTTCCTTTTTTTGTTTCGATAAATAAAAGCGAACAACTTGCTCTAAAGTCCTATCTGCTGCTTGAATTTCATTTACTTGATAATGGTCTACATCCGCCAAAATAATATTTGAATCAGATATTACAGATGCTCTATCTACAAAATTTTGTAAATCCTCTTGTAAAATACTTGAAGTACACGTAGGTGTCAATATAATCAAATCAGGATTTTCTTCTTTATCTTTCCGAAGTAGATTATCTACTACTTTTTTTTGAGATCCACGTCCTAAAACACGACGATCTACAATACTAGCTGTCGCTGGAGTAAAATTTCTTTCCCGCTCTAGCATAGAACGCATTACATTGAAATAATCATCTCCCAAAGGAGCATGCATAATAGCATGCACATTTTTAAATGAATTAGCTACTCGTAAAGTTCCAATATGAGCAGGACCGGCATACATCCAATAAGCTAATTTCATAAACAAAATTTTTGAGTGATTAATTTTATTAAATTTTTATTTAATTACACTACAACAAAGAGATATTCCTTATAAATCAAAAAATATTGTATAGGTTATAATTTTCTTTTGTTCTTTTGTTTGTCGTTTACTTGCTTGCAGCCAAAAAAATGAAGCCCTTTTTACTCAGTGGTAGAGTAAAACCATGGTAAGGCGTAAGTCATCGGTTCAAATCCGATAATGGACTTTAGCCTTCATTATAAGTATATCCTAAAAATTAAGAACCCTTGTTAATTTTTACTTTTGAATTCTAGTTTTTTCTTATAATGGTAAAGTAGATAAGTATTTTTATCGATTTTTGCTCATTAATTCTTTTGTCTTTATATTCAAATTCAATCAAAAATCAAAAAAAGAAAATGAACAAAATGTTAAAAAAAGGAGGATAATAATGACTATAGCACTTGGAAACTTTTCCAAAGAGGAAAAAACATTTTTGGATACTCTGGATGATTGGCTACGCAGAGACCGGTTCATTTTTATAGGTTGGTCTGGTCTATTACTTTTTCCTTGTGCTTATTTCGCCTTGGGTGGATGGTTCACTGGTACAACCTTTGTGACTTCGTGGTATACTCACGGACTAGCTAGTTCCTATTTAGAAGGCTGTAATTTTTTAACAGCTGCAGTTTCTACTCCCGCGAATAGTTTAGCACATTCACTTCTTCTATTATGGGGCCCTGAAGCACAAGGGGATTTCACGCGTTGGTGTCAATTAGGTGGTCTATGGACCTTCGTAGCTCTGCATGGTGCTTTCGGTTTAATAGGTTTCATGTTACGCCAATTTGAACTTGCTAGATCTGTACAATTACGACCATATAATGCAATTGCATTTTCTGCTCCAATTGCTGTTTTTGTTTCAGTTTTTTTAATCTATCCTTTAGGTCAATCTGGTTGGTTTTTCGCTCCCAGTTTTGGAGTTGCTGCTATTTTCCGATTTATCCTTTTTTTCCAAGGTTTTCATAATTGGACCTTAAACCCGTTTCACATGATGGGAGTTGCCGGGGTTTTAGGAGCTGCTCTGCTATGTGCTATTCACGGTGCTACTGTAGAAAATACTTTATTTGAAGACGGAGACGGGGCAAACACATTCCGTGCATTTAACCCGACTCAAGCCGAAGAAACTTATTCCATGGTCACAGCTAATCGTTTTTGGTCCCAGATTTTTGGAGTTGCTTTTTCTAATAAACGTTGGTTACATTTTTTCATGTTATTTGTACCTGTAACTGGTTTATGGATGAGTGCTATTGGAGTTGTAGGCTTAGCTCTAAACTTACGTGCCTATGACTTTGTTTCCCAAGAAATCCGCGCAGCGGAAGACCCTGAATTTGAGACTTTCTATACAAAAAATATCCTCCTGAATGAAGGTATTCGAGCCTGGATGGCGGCTCAAGATCAGCCTCATGAAAACCTTATATTCCCCGAGGAGGTTTTACCCCGTGGAAACGCTCTTTAATGGAACTCTTACTTTAGCTGGTCGTGATCAAGAAACTACAGGGTTTGCTTGGTGGGCCGGTAATGCTAGACTAATCAATTTATCTGGTAAATTACTTGGAGCTCACGTGTCTCATGCTGGACTAATTGTGTTCTGGGCCGGAGCTATGAACCTTTTCGAGGTGGCTCATTTTATACCTGAAAAACCTATGTATGAACAAGGGTTAATTTTACTTCCTCATCTCGCTACTCTAGGGTGGGGAGTAGGTCCTGGCGGAGATGTTGTCGACACTTTTTCTTTTTTTGTATCAGGAGTACTTCATATAATTTCTTCTGCCGTTCTAGGCTTCGGTGGTCTTTACCACGCCCTTATAGGTCCTGAAACGTTAGAAGAGTCTTTTCCTTTTTTCGGTTATGCTTGGAAGGATAGAAATAAAATGACTACCATTTTGGGTATTCATCTCATCTTACTCGGTGCTGGTTCTTTTCTTCTCGTGCTAAAAGCTCTCTATTTTGGAGGTATATATGATACCTGGGCTCCGGGTGGTGGAGATGTAAGAAAAATAACAAATATGACCCTTAACCCCAATACTATTTTTAGTTATTTACTGAAATCTCCTTTTGGAGGAGAAGGATGGATTGTTAGTGTAAACAATATGGAAGATTTAATTGGAGGACATTTCTGGTTGGGTTCAATTTGTTTCTTCGGTGGTATTTGGCACATATTAACTAAACCTTTTGCATGGACTCGTCGTGCTTTTGTTTGGTCTGGCGAAGCTTATTTATCATATAGCTTAGCGGCTCTTTCTTTGTTTGGTTTTATTGCTTGCTGTTTCGTTTGGTTTAATAATACAGCGTATCCCAGCGAGTTTTATGGGCCTACTGGCCCAGAAGCTTCTCAAGCTCAAGCTTTTACTTTCTTAGTTAGAGACCAACGTCTTGGAGCTAGTGTAGGATCTGCCCAAGGACCAACTGGATTGGGTAAATATCTTATGCGTTCCCCTACTGGGGAAATTATTTTTGGTGGGGAGACTATGCGTTTTTGGGATCTTCGGGCCCCTTGGTTAGAACCTCTTAGAGGTCCTAATGGTTTAGACCTTAATAAATTAAAAAAAGATATACAACCTTGGCAAGAACGGCGTTCAGCCGAATATATGACGCATGCTCCTTTAGGTTCTTTAAACTCAGTAGGCGGTGTGGCTACTGAAATAAATGCAGTAAATTTTGTTTCTCCCCGAAGCTGGTTAGCTACTTCGCATTTTGTTCTAGGATTTTTTTTCTTTGTAGGTCATTTGTGGCATGCGGGAAGAGCTCGTGCAGCCGCAGCAGGTTTTGAAAAGGGGATTGACCGAGATTTAGAACCTGTCCTGTTTATGACCCCTCTAAACTAAACCCAAACATAAAAGAAAAAGAATGGTTATCCCATTCTTTTTCTTTTGGTAATTTTGAATTTAATTTCTTTTATTCCAAACAAAAGGAGAGAGAGGGATTCGAACCCCCGATAGTTTGTAACCTATGCCGGTTTTCAAGACCGGAGCCATAAACCACTCGGCCATCTCTCCTAAAGTCTTCTCTAGAAAAAAAGCTTATCTTATTTCATTTCAAAAAAAAAAGGGGTGCAATTTTTACATATTAGATTTCATTCTAATTCGATCAAATAAGGATCAAATGGTATAGTTTATGTTGGATTTTATCAAAATTATGACTATTGCTTTTCAACTGACTATGTTTGCATTAATCGCAATTTCCTTTCTATTACTTATAGGCGTACCTATCGCTTTCGCTTTCCCAGAAGGTTGGTCAGGTAATAAAAATATTCTATTTTCTGCTGTCTCATTATGGATTGGATTAGTTATTTCTGTAGGCGTCCTAAATTCTTTTATATAACTCACAAACTTAATAAGTAAAAAGCAAAAAATAATTGAACGGATTGAAAAATAGTAATATAAAATAACAATATAGAAAACATATTAATAAGAATATAAGAATAAGACATATTAATAAGACATAATATGTCTTGTTTCCTTAATACCTTGCGGATATGGTTGAATGGTAAAATTTCTCTTTGCCAAGGAGAAGACGCGGGTTCGATTCCCGCTATCCGCCCACAAAATAACCATCTTGGCGGAGACGGGATTTGAACCCGTGACCTCAAGGTTATGAGCCTTGCGAGCTACCAGGCTACTCTACTCCGCGCTATTGTCTACCTTCCATAAAAGAAAAACCTCCTAGAAAAGAAAAAAGCGTCGAAGTATCTTCGACGCTTTTTTATACTATACCTACCAACTTGACTTGATTATACCAGGTAATAAACAAGCATGAGCCATTTTACGAAATACATGTCCACAAAATCCAAAGTCTCGATAAAACCCTCTCGGCCTTCCAGTCAAAAAACAACGACGATGAAGACGTGTTGGTGCACTATTACGTGGTAAAGATTGGATTTTACAAATAATTTTTTCCTGTGAGAAAAAAAAGACTTCCTTTTTCTTTAAAGACTCGCGAATTGCACGATATTTCTGTTCTAACCGTTGACGTTTTTTTTCTCTTTCAATAAGACTTTTTTTTGCCATAGTTTCTAACTATAAAAAAAATAAAAGATCGATCAGATTCTAAAGATAAGGGTGATTACTCATTTTTATTCAATTGAATTTTTTTTGTTTAGGAGTTGTTTCGTTAATTAACCAAATTTACCTGAAGTTGAAGCAATTAAAAAGGCTGCATAAGTAAATATATACCCTACAGAAAAGTGAGACAATCCAACTAATCGTGCTTGGACAATAGAAAGAGCTACAGGTTTATCTTTCCATCGAACTAGGTTTGCTAAAGGCGTTTTTTCATGAGCCCATGCAAGAGTTTCAATAAGCTCCTGCCAATATCCACGCCAAGAGATCAGAAACATAAATCCAGTAGCCCAAACAAGATGCCCAAATAAGAACATCCATGCCCAGACAGATAAACTGTTCATACCAACAGGGTTGTATCCATTAATAAGTTGGGAAGAATTTAACCAAAGATAATCTCTTAACCATCCCATTAAATAAGTAGAAGATTCATTAAATTGTGCTACATTCCCCTGCCATAAAGTTAGATGCTTCCAATGCCAATAGAAAGTAACCCATCCAATAGTATTCAACATCCAGAAAACTGCTAAATAAAAAGCATCCCACGCTGAAATATCACAGGTACCACCTCGTCCTGGACCATCACAAGGAAAACTATAACCAAAATCTCTTTTATCGGGCATTAGTTTAGAACCTCGTGCATCTAAAGCACCTTTTACTAAAATTAATGTAGTTGTATGCAAACCTAAAGCAATAGCATGGTGAACCAAAAAATCGCCGGGACCAATTGGTAAGAATAGTGAATTATTTTTATCATTAATAGCGTTTAACCAACCCGGCAACCATATACTTTTTCCAGCAGCAAATGCTGGTCCCTTTGTTGAAGCTAAGAGTACGTCAAATCCATATAAAGATTTACCGTGAGCAGATTGTATCCACTGAGCAAAAATAGGTTCAATCAATATTTGTTTTTCCGGAGTACCAAAAGCTAGCATAACATCATTATGCACATATAACCCTAACGTATGAAAACCAAGAAATAAACTAACCCAACTTAGATGAGAAATTATTGCTTCTTTATGATCTAACATCCTTGCCAAAACATTATCCTGATTTTGTTCCGGATTATAATCCCGTATGAAAAAAATAGCCCCATGGGCAAAAGCCCCTGTCATGATGAATCCAGCAATGTATTGATGATGAGCATATAGCGCAGCTTGGGTAGTAAAGTCTTGTGCTAGAAAGGCATAAGCAGGTAAAGAATACATGTGTTGAGCTACCAAAGAAGTAATTACCCCTAAAGAGGCTAAAGCAAGACCTAACTGAAAATGAAGAGAATTATTGATTGTATTATAAAGACTCTTATGCCCGCGACCTAACTTTCCTCCTGGAGGCATATGAGCTTCTAAAATATCTTTTATACTATGTCCAATCCCAAAATTGGTTCTATACATATGACCAGCGAGAAAAAAGATTAAGGCAATAGCTAAATGATGATGAGCTATATCAGTCAACCATAAACTTTGAGTTTGCGGATGAAATCCACCAAGAAGAGTTAGAATAGCAGTTCCGGCCCCTTGCGAAGTGCCAAATAAATGACTATTAGAATCCGGATTTTGAGAATACAAATTCCACTGACCCGAGAAAAGAGGACCTAACCCTTGAGGATATGGTAAAACACTTAAAAAATTAACCCATCGCACATGGATCCCCCTTGATTCTGGAATAGCCACATGAACTAAATGTCCTGTCCAAGCTAAAGAACTTACTCCAAAAAGCCCTGACAAATGATGATTAAGACGTGATTCCGCATTTTTGAACCATGAGATACTTGGTTTCCGTTTCGATTGTAAATGAAATCTACCTGCTATTAAAAAAACAGTAGAAAGAAATATTAAAAAAAGAGCTCCAGTATAAAGATCTTCATTAGTACGTAATCCAACTGTATACCACCATTGATAAAGACCGGAATAAGCAATATTGACCGGCCCAGGAGCGCTTCCTCGAGTAAAAGCTTCTATAGCCGGTTGACCGAAATGAGGATCCCAAATAGCATGAGCAATAGGTCTTACATGTAAAGGGTCATTTATCCAAAACTCAAAATTACCTTGCCAAGCTACATGGAACAAATTTCCAGAAGTCCATAGAAAGATTATAGCTAATTGACCAAAATGGGAAGCAAATATTTGTTGATACAATTGTTCTTCCGTAATATCATCATGACTCTCAAAGTCATGTGCAGTTGCAATACCAAACCAAATACGACGAGTAGTCGGGTCTTGGGACAAACCTTGACTGAACTTCGGAAATCTTGATATCATAATGGTTACATCCGCTATTATTCTACTGCAATAATTCTTGCTAGGAAGAACGACCATGTTGTGACAATTCCTCCCAGGAGATAATGAGCCACTCCTACAGCACGCCCTTGTACAATGCTTAAGGCTCTAGGCTGGATAGCAGGAGCAACTTTCAATTTGTTATGGGCCCATACAATTGATTCTATAAGTTCTTGCCAATACCCCCGACCGCTAAATAAAAACATTAAACTAAAAGCCCAAACAAAATGAGCACCCAAAAAGAAAAGGCCATATGCGGATAACGCAGAACCATAAGATTGAATTACTTGAGAAGCTTGTGCCCATAGAAAATCACGAAGCCACCCATTAATTGTAACGGAACTTTGTGCAAAGTTTCCCCCCGTGATATGAGTTACTACTCCCTGAGTGCTTATATTACCCCAAACGTCCGATTGCATTTTCCAACTAAAATGAAATATAACAACAGAAATTGCATTGTACATCCAGAATAAACCTAAAAAAACATGATCCCATGCAGATACTTGACAGGTTCCTCCTCTTCCAGGTCCATCACAAGGAAATCTAAAACCAAGATTCGCTTTATCGGGTATCAAACGGGAACTACGCGCAAATAAAACACCTTTGAGTAAGATTAATACAGTTACATGAATTGTAAAAGCATGAATGTGGTGAACTAAAAAGTCTGCAGTTCCCAAAGGAATCGGTAACAAAGCTACTTTAGTACCTACTGTTACCAAATCATTGCCTCCCCAAGTGAAACTTGTACTTGCTGTTGCAGCAGGAGCTGTAAACCTAGGTGCTGTTACATGAGTATTTTGTAACCATTGAGCAAATATTGGTTGTAATTGTATAGCAGTATCCGAAAACATATCTTGAGGACGCCCTAATGCACTCATAGTATCATTATGAATATATAGACCAAAACTATGAAAGCCTAAGAATATACATGTCCAGTTTAGATGCGATATAATTGCATCACGATGTCGAAGAACTCGATCGAATAAATTATTATAAGAAGTAGTTGAATCATAATCTCTAACTAGAAAAATCGCCGCATGTGCTGCGGCACCAATGATGACAAACCCGCCAATCCACATGTGATGTGTGAATAAAGAAAGTTGAGTACCATAGTCAATGGCTAGATAAGGATAAGGGGGCATAGAATACATATGATGAGCTACAACAATAGTCAAAGACCCTAATATAGCCAAGTTAAGAGCTAATTGAGCATGCCATGAGGTAGTTAATATTTCATAAAGACCTTTATGCCCCTCTCCTGTAAATGGGCCCTTATGAGCTTCTAAAATTTCCTGTATACTATGCCCAATACCCCAATTGGTTTTATACATATGGCCAGCTATCAGAAAAATAACGGCAATAGCTAAATGATGGTGTACAATATCAGTCAACCATAATCCTCCTGTTATTGGGTTTAAACCCCCCCGAAACGTTAAAATTTCGGAATATTCAGACCAATTTAGTGTAAAAAAGGGAGTCAAGCCTTTAGAAAAACTAGGATAAAGTTGAATTAAAAGGTCGCGGTTTAAAATAAATTCATGAGGCAGTGGTATCTCTTTAGGGTCCACTCCAGCATCTAGAAGTTGGTTAATAGGTAAAGATACGTGTACTTGGTGCCCTGCCCAAGATAGCGAACCAAGTCCTAATAACCCTGCTAAATGGTGATTTAACATAGATTCTACTTGGAACCAAGATAATTTTGGAGCAGCTTTGTGATAATGAAACCAACCAGCAAACAGCATTAATGCTGCAAAGATCAATCCACCAATTGCAGTACAGTAAAGTTGTAATTCACTTGTTATTCCAGATGCTCTCCAAATTGGGAAGAATCCAGATGTTATCTGTATTCCTCTAAAACCTCCACCTACGTCCCCATTCAATATTTCTTGGCCTACTATAGGCCAAACCACTTGAGCACTAGGTTTTATATGAGTGGGATCCGCGAGCCATGCTTCATAATTGGAAAAACGAGCCCCATGGAAATACATACCACTTAACCAAATAAAGATGATCGCTAATTGACCAAAATGAGCACTAAAAATTTTGCGAGAAATTTCTTCTAAATCTTCGGTATGACTATCAAAATCATGAGCATCCGCATGTAAGTTCCAAATCCAAGTAGTAGTTTCAGGATCCCCTTTTGCTAATGTCCTTGAAAAATGTCCGGGGTTAGCCCATTTTTCAAAAGAAGTTTTGATAGGATCTCTCTCCACCATAATCTTAACTTCTGATTCCGGTGAACGCATAATCATAGAGTTCTCCTTTGTTAGGATGAAACAAAAAAGAGACCCGCCAACTGGAATTAGTAAATGATAAATCTCAAACCAATTCTTTGTTTATTTTCGAATTTAGAACTGGAACGATTTGAAAAAGAAAATGGAACTAGGGCGGGTGTTCGTTTTTTATTATGACACATTGAAAGGGGCGCTTAATGGACTATTCAGATTCAAAAAAGCCTTTTGAATTTTTGAATTATATAGTCTATTCTATCAAATAGTTTCTACAAAGCCTGGGGTGGACATAATTGGTCCAACCCCTACCCTTTACAGTCTAGATCCCATTGATAACATATACATTTACTTTCCTTTAATATCGATTTTCCTTTTCTGAAAATATTCAATCAAAACGTCCTGTAATTTTTAACCAATTTTGTGCTTCGATGTAATTAGCTGGAGCTAATAGTATAGCTTGTTTCCAATATTCTGCAGCTTGATCAAACCAAACCTCTGCTGCTTCAGGATCTCCCTGGTTAATAGCTTGTTCTCCTCGGTCAGAATAGGTTATTATTTTCCTTTCCTTAGAACCGTACTTGAGAGTTTCCTTCCTCATACGGCTCAATCAACTCTTGAGTCCTTTAACGAAAAAAAAAAAAAAACACTCGAAAGTGGGGAAATCTATTCAAACTAATCGCAGGACCAGAAGTTACTAAACTGAGTTTCAAACTTTACTAAATTTTTAGTTTTCTCTTTTCTCCTACCACCTTGTGAATTCCAAAAAAAAGTCTTTGTGTGAGAGAGGGGTACCTATCCCCGTATAGAATTTGAAAAAAGTACTTTCTTAGAAAAGTACTTACTTGCCGTCTTTAGGACCTAATACTACACCACTGCGCAATACTTATGAAAGAAAAAGAATAAACTTTATTACATAAGTAAATCCCTTTATGAGCAGATCTAATTGTATCAACTCCAAAAATTCAAAATTGATCTTTATGGTGCTTTTTCCCCTTATAGTTTCAATTACTTTCTCCATAGAAACAAATATAAGCTTTTTTAGCATCCTACCCGGGTAGGGGACCCTTTTGTTTTTTTTTTTTTTTGCTACAGCTGATACAGCCCAACTGTTGTTATTTAAGAGTAGTGGCAATATGTAGAAAGCCTTTTGGTTTGTTTTTAACTAACTTAATTCTATCCTACAGATAGACGCACGTAATGACAGATCAAAGCTGTATTATTAAAGGCTTGTGGTAACGTTGGATTTCGTTCTAATGCCTGGAAATAATATTCCAAAGCCTTGGCATGCTCCCCATTACTAGTATGTACAAGTCCTATATTATATAATATATAACTTCGGTCATAAGGATCAACTTCCAATCGCATTGCTTCATAATAATTTTGAAGAGCTTCTGCATATTCTCCTTCTGATTGTGCTGACATTCGTTACGGTCGTTCTTATTGATTCAACTTTTAATAATCTCCGGTTCAAAACCGTACTTGAGATTCTCATCTCATACGGCTCCTCCTTTCTTTTACATAATAAAAAAAAAGAAGAATAAGCAACATCTAAAAATTAGAAGGGACTAGTATGTTTTGAATCAAAATCTAGCCATCCTTTTCAGAAAGAGTCTTTTCAACACCTTCTACTCTTTGTTTGTTCTTACTGCTTTGCACTTTTAAACAGGGTTTAATCACTTCAACAAAATTCGATGGTTCTTTTGGTATCCGAAATACAAACAAGATGGTTTTGGATTGTCTCAACCATTCGAATTAACCCTCATTAAGGGCTACAAAAAAAATAGTAAGTGAAATCAAATCTAACGAAGCTTTTCATTGGTCGATTCCTATATGTAATGTCTTTCCTTTATGCATTTATTTATATTATACAGTATATACAATACGTATCCTTTTGCTTAATATTCTACTATGTAGATCCAAAGACGCATTAATCCGGGATACAGGACAGAAGGAGTTGCTCTTTTTCAAAGACTCACCTTCACTAAACATAAGTTTTTTGACCTTACATCGAAGGTTTATTCGAAAGAAAAAAAAAAAAAGGCCAAAAAATCAAATCACACCATCTCTGTAGTAAGCAAAGGCTTGTTTTTCTGTTAAAACCGTTGGAATTATTTTTAATATAATATCTGCTAATATTGTGAACGTTTTATCTATAAAGTTCTCATTTTTTTGAGATCTGGGCATAGTGATCTGTTTTTTTTTTTTTGCTTCAGTTCCTTTTGGAATGAGTTTCATCACATAGAAATGCTTACTACAAAAATAATAGAATAGGAAATTCCAATTCCATAAGTTTTTATGGGGAGGAGATTACCCGAGGAAAGATGGTCGAGTGGTTCAAGACGTAGCATTGGAAATGCTATATAGACTTATGTCTACCGAGGGTTCAAATCCCTCTCTTTCCGCATTTCCCGTTTTTTCTCTTTTGGAAAAGAAAAGATCGAAACCCCATTTTTTGGATTAAATCCGTCGAGAATAATATTCTATAACTAGCATTTCTTTAATTTTTAATTGAAGATCTTTTGTATCTATAATTTTGTTAACTATTCCTTTATTTTGTGACAAATTGAAGGTCAGATAATGTGGTACTCTATTTCTATTTTTCCAAAGTTGACCCCAACTTTTTTTCATTCGAATTCTCAGTCTTTCTGGATCTTTTCCTTTTAAAGTTATAATATCTTGGGGTTTACAACGATAACTTGGTATATCCACTATATGATGATTGACTAAAATATGTCTATGATTAACTAGTTGCCTGGCTCCAGGAATAGTACGAGCTATACCTAATCGAAAAAGAATATTATCTAAACGCATTTCAAGTAATTGAAGTAAGACCTGGCCTGTTGACCCCTGAGCATTTTTAGCAATATGAACATATTGCCGTAATTGTCGTTCTGTTAAGCCATAATGAAAACGAATTTTTTGTTTTTCTTGTAAACAAACGAGATATTGAGATTTTTTCCACCAGGGTCGAGAAGATCGGTGAACACGTTTTTTATATTTAGGTCTTTTACTCGTAAGTCCTGGTAATGTTTTAAGACGGCGTATGATTTTGAACCGAGGTCCTAAATAACGGGACATAAAAAGCATTCCTTTTCCTTCCATTTCACAAATTTTTCTTTTGTTAGAATAATATGTTAGACCTTATCCGGCCTATATCTTGTTTCATGACAAGGTAGCAGCAATTTTTTTTTTTACTTTTGAAACGTTAGGCCCTTTCTTCTAAATTCATAATATCTTCAAAACGATTATATCTTCAAAAATCTTATGGGCATATAGAACTACTTTACGATATAATATGTCATTCTGACAAGCAAATTAAAAAAAAAAAGAAGAAATAGTTGGATTAATCCATTAAGTCCATTCTCAAACAATTACAGATTTCAAAAAAGTTCAATTCAAAACAATTCTAAAAAATTAGATTATGGAAGTTAATATTCTAGCACTTATTGCTGTTGCACTTTTTATTTCGATTCCTACTGCTTTTCTAATCATCATTTATGTAAAAACAATCAGCGAAAACAATTGATTGATTACAAATTCGTTTATAAATATTAGTAGTCGTATCAAAAAAAAGATTGATACGACTACTAATATACCCCGTATTAAAAAGCATTAGATTCTTTTTTAGAGTCCACTTCTTCCCCATACTACAAGTGAAAGCGAAAAGGTAAACACTACCATTAAAGCAGCCCAAGCAATACCGGTTATATCCATATAAAAAATTTCCTTTTTTATTACTAATGATAAGAAAATTAATAACAATTGTGCAAAGTAGAAAAGATCGGAGATTTCAATTAAATAATAGTTAAAAAAGTTTCTTGACCACAAAAAAGTAGGCGACACCCAGATTTGAACTGGGGGATCAGGGATTTGCAGTCCTCTGCCTTACCACTTGGCTATGCCGCCAAACCCATCAATTTTTAGTAAAATAATGTTTGTTTCATTCTTGATTTTGTATGTTTACTATAGTCTAAAACAAAAACCAATGCAAGTCAAAATAAAACCTCTTTTTTCTAAGTGCCAAATCCATAAAAAAAAAACAGTTTTTCTCTATATGAGTTCTATATAAAAGAAAAGAATTAAAAAAAAAGAAAATGTTTATGTTTACAATTCCCGATTTTAGTCAAATACAAATGAAAGGGTTTTTCCGTTTCATTGAAAAGGATATATTTGAAAAACTAGTTGATTTTCCACAAATTTCTAATACTGAAAAAGAAGTCAAATTTTTTTTTGGTAAAAATTATAAAATCATGGAACCCCCAACAACAGAAAGGAATGCGGTATATCAACGTTTTACATTTTCTTCAAAATTTTATGTACCAGGAATTTTTATTTATTGGAAACAAATGAAAAGAAAAAGAATGATATATCTCGGAGATATTCCTTTGATGAATGATCATGGAACATTTGTAATAAATGGAAATTATAGGGTCGTAGTTAATCAAATAATAAGAAGTCCCGGTATCTACTATAGTTTAGAACAAAAAAAAGCTGGAAATATATATACTGGCACTCTAATCTCTGATTGTGGAGAAAGGTTGAAATTCGAAATTGATATCAAAAAAAAACTATGGGTTCGTATAAGCAGAAAGAAAAAAGTTTCTATTTTAGTTTTCTTATTCACTATGGGTCTAAAAATTGAAGAGGTTCTTTATAATACTTATAATCTAACAGGGTTTGAAGGTTGGGAATTAATTTGGAACGAAAAAATGAAACAAAAACTTTCACGAAAGGGGGGTCCCATTCTTACCTTTTATGAAGAACTCGAATCCATGAAATGCGATAGTAGTAATTTTGCTTTTTCAGAGTTTCTATATAAGAAATTGACTAACTTTATTTCAAAAAGATGTGAATTAGGAAGAATTGGTAGACGAAATCTAAATCAAAAGTTAAACCTCGATATACCTGATAACGAAATTTTTTTATTACCGCAAGATGTATTAGCTATTGTAGATTATCTGATTAAAGTAAGTTATGGTTTGGGTACGATCGATAATATCGATCACCTTCAAAATCGACATTTCTGTTCCGTGTCAGATTTCTTAAAAAAAGAAGTTGGATTAGCTCTAAATCGTGTGAAAGTTTTAATTCAAAAAAATATGCAAACAATAGAAATACTTGAAAATACCCAGAATAAACAAATAATGTTCCCAGAGTTTCCATTTATTTCCACCCAATTAACAAGAACTTTGAAACATTTTTTTGGGTTACACCCCCTATCACAATTTTTAGAGCAAACGAATCCGTTAGCAGAAATACTTCATGGAAGAAAAGTTAGCTTTTTAGGCCCTGGAGGTTTAACGGAGCGAACTGCTAGTTTTCGCGCACGAGATATTCATCCTAGTTATTATGGACGTTTTTGTCCAATTAATACTCCTGAAGGGCAGAATGCCGGGCTTATCGCCTCACTTGCAAATTCCGTAAACGTTGATGATTTTGGTTTTTTAAAAAGTCCATTCTATAATGTAACGAAAAAATCCAATGAAGACCATATGGTTTCTTATCTATTGCCAAATGAAGATAAAAATTACCGAATAGCTTTAGAAAATTTGTTGGCGGTAGATCATAAACTTCCAGAAAAGAAAAATACTCCAACTCAATATCGCCAAGATTTTCTATCTGTTGCATGGGAACAAATCCATTTCAGAAGTATTTTGCCTTTACAATATTTTTCCATTGGAGTTTCTCTGATTCCTTTTCTAGAACACAATGATGCGACTCGCGCTTTAATGGGTTCAAATATGCAGCGTCAAGCTGTCCCATTACTTCAACCAGAAAAATGCATTGTTGGAACTGGCCTAGAAGGCCAAGTAGCACTCGATTCAAGAATTTTAGCAACAAGTATTCAAGAAGGAAGAATCGAATATTTTGATTCGAAGACTATTGTGTCATCCCTGAACAGAAAAACAATAGAAACAATTTTAGAGATATATCAACGCTCTAATAGCAATATTTTGATTCATCAAAAACCTCAAGTAAATCAGGGTAACTATGTGAAAAGAGGGCAATTTATGGCAGATGGTTCGACCACAATAGGAGGGGAGCTCTGCTTAGGAAAAAATATATTAGTAGCGTATATGCCGTGGCAAGGATACAATTTTGAAGACGCAATCCTTATCAATGAACGTCTTATCTATGAAGAAATTTTTACTTCTTTTCATATTACAAGGTATGAAACTATGATTTATATGGCAGAGTGTGAGATTTTAACAAAAGAAATACCTCAAATCGAAGCTTACTCACTTCGGCATTTGGATGAAAATGGTATTGTTAGGGTAGGTTCTTGGATACAACCGGGTGATGTTTTAGTGGGCAAATTAAAACCTCGTTCCTCCCAGGAAGTCTTGCGTTTTCCAGAACTAAGATTATTACAAGATCTTTTTTGTACTCCTCGGACAAAAGAAACTTGTCTAAAAGCAAATGGCAAAGGTCGAGTTATTGATGTAAATTGGATCAAACTTCAAACATTATGGCAAGATAATTTAAGAAAAAGCCATCACGAAGATGATGATATAAAAGATGATTTTGAAAAAAATGATCAAACTGACCCTGGGGAGAATGATTCAGAAAAAGTGCATGTATATATTTTACAAAAACGTAAAATACAAGTAGGCGACAAAGTCGCCGGAAGGCACGGTAATAAAGGAATTATTTCCAAAGTTTTGTCTAGGCAAGAAATGCCGTTTTTACAAAACGGGAAACCTGTAGATATGATATTAAACCCTTTGGGAGTACCTTCTCGGATGAATGTAGGACAAATTTTTGAGTGTTTACTTGGTTTAGCAGGAACCTTAATGAACAAACAGTATAGAATACCACCCTTTGACGAAAGATATGAGCAAGAAGCTTCTAGAAAATTAGTTTTTAATGAACTTCACAAAGCTAGTGAACAAACAGTGAATCCATGGGTTTTCGAACTGGAACATCTTGGAAAAACCAAGATTTTTGATGGAAAAACAGGAGAAATTTTGGAACAACCTGTAACCGTAGGAAAAGCTTATATGATGAAATTAATTCATCAAGTTTATGATAAAATGCACGCCCGTTCCACCGGAAGTTATGCAAGGATAACACAACAACCTGTACAAGGAAAATCAAAAGGAGGAGGTCAACGACTTGGAGAAATGGAAGTTTGGGCTTTAGAAAGTTTTGGTGTTGCTTCTATTTTACAAGAGATGCTTACTGTCAAATCTGACCATCTAAAAACTCGTACTAAAATACTTAGATCCATATTAGATGGGCATTCAGTACCTAAAGCTGAAACTGCTACGGAGTCCTTTCGCGTGCTTATTCGAGAATTACGATCTTTAGCTTTAGAATTGAATCATACTATTATATCAGAAAAAAACTTTCAGATAGAAAATAAATTCAATTTCAATCAAATTGCTTATGATTGACTCAAAGAAAAAACATCAAAAACTGAGAATTACATTAGTTTCGCCTGAACAGATTCGTGCTTGGTGTGAAAAAACTTTACCCAATGGAGAAAAGGTTGGACAAGTACTCAATCCAAGGACTATCGACTTAGTAACAAATAAACCAAAAAGAAACGGATTATTTTGTGAACGGATTTTTGGACCCGTGAAAAATGGAGTTTGTGCTTGTGAAAAAAAGCCTGGAGAAGAAAAGAAAGGCTTCCCCTTTGGAGATCGGAAAAAGAAAAAAATTTCCATTTGTGAACATTGTGGAGTTGAGCTTGTAGACTCTCGAGTTCGAAGATACCGAATGGGGTACATTCAATTAGTATGTCCAGTAACTCATATCTGGTATTTCAAACGCATCCCTAGTTATATCGCGATGTTAATTGGGAAAAAAAATTCCGAAATAAAAGACCTAGTATACTGCAACGTGTGACTTGATCCTAAGTTCCGACTATACAGACCAAACTGTCATTCTAGCTATCATTAGAATGCTCTCAATTCTGACATGTCTTCCTCAGAATGAATACCATGAAGCTTAGAAAATAGTGAGAAATAGAAATTAGTCCAAGGTTTTATCTGCTTTTTGGCTTCGGTAAAATCTTTTTTTTAGGGATTAGTCTCTTTAAGTTGAATCAGTTTCCTCTCTAAAATAGACGCTAGCTATGGTTATAGAAATATAATCGTTGCATATAACTTTTCATAAGTATTCTAACCATCGAAGTGGGACAGAGACCTAAAAGATTAAGTTCAAAAAAAAAACGAACAACAGACAAGTAAACCCCAAGTCTAAAAAATTTTTTTTTTTCGAAAAAAAACTATTGGGAAAAGACTACTCAATAATTCTATTTTTAAATTTTGCTAATTTTAGAACGTGAGCAATGGGTACTTTTTTGGATAGTTTTCTTTTGCTTATCCAAGCTAAAGAGAAGTTTTTTACCAAAACTTTTTAGAGTGACTTGAGTCGTATGAAAAGATAACTTTCACGTCCGATTCTAGAGGGAGATAGATAATCTATCCAAATATTTTTCTTGCTAGGCCCACAACTAATAGACCTACTATATCACGATTCCGGGGTCTATTACAACATGAAGACATTCCATCGTGGATGGATTTTATTGTTCCTTATATTTCTGGTTGGAATTTTGTCGAATTTCAAGAAAGAGAAATAGCTATTGGTGGAAATGCTATACAGAAACAATTAACTGGTTTGGATCTTCGTATTCTTCTGGATCAGTCATATATTGAATGGAAAAAGCTCTTAAAAAATTACAAAATTCAAAGAGGTAAAAACAAAATACAACAAAGAAACCATTTTTTGAGCAGACGCATAAAATTTGCTAAATATTTGATCCAAGCAAAAATCCAACCAGAATGGATGGTTCTATGTTTATTACCAGTTCTTCCCCCCGAATTAAGACCTATTTTTGCTTTGGGTCAACAAATGGTTGTGGAGTCAGATTTGAATAAACTTTATCAAAAAGTTCTTATTCGGAATAAGAATCTTCAAACTAGTTTCGAAATGCAAGGCGGTCCCTTTTATTCAACAGGAGATTTCTTGACTCTTCAAAAACGATTACTCCAAGAAGCCGTAGATGCACTTCTAGACAATGATAGAACCGTCGGACAACCGAGAAATTTTCATAATAGACCATATAAGTCATTTTCGGATGTGATTGCGGGTAAAGAAGGAAGATTTCGTACAAATTTACTTGGAAAACGAGTAGATTATTCAGGTCGATCCGTTATTATAGTGGGTCCTTCTCTGGCATTGCATCAATGTGGGTTACCTCGAGAAATGGCAATCAAGCTTTTTCAACCTTTTTTAATTCGTAGTCTTATTGGACGAGGTTTTGCTTCCAATCTGAGAGCTGCTAAAAATTTGATTCAAAAACGGAAAAACATTGTTTGGAAAATACTTAAAAAAGTAATGCTGGGGCACCCTGTATTGTTAAATCGAGCACCTACTCTCCACAAATTTGGAATATTAGCGTTTCAACCAATTCTAGTAAAAGAGCATGCCATTCGTTTACATCCATTAGTTTGTACGGGATTTAATGCAGACTTTGACGGAGACCAAATGGCTGTTCATGTACCTTTATCTCCAGAAGCTATTGTAGAAGCCCGTTTACTTATGTTTTCTTATACAAATATTTTATCTACAAGTCATGGAAGTCCTATTACAATACCAACACAAGATATGCTTCTTGGACTTTATATATTAACTGTTGAAAAACCACAAGATATTTACGAAATAAGATATCACCCATTTCAATCAAAAGAGATCATTTTTTTTAGAAAAAAGAATACTTATTTCTTAAGTTTTAATCATGTGTTCATAGCATTTCAAAAAAAACAAGTCCAGTTAAACAACCCTTTATGGTTGAAATGGAAAGTAGCAAATGGAAGTATTCTTACCCCAACAGCCCGAGAAGTCCCTATTGAAATTCAATATCACCCTAAGGGCTTATCTCAGCAAATTTATGAACATTATGTGACTCAAAACGATCGAATAGAACAAATTATTTGTATATATATTCGAACGACCGTAGGTCGTGTTCTTTTCAATCGAGAAATCAAAAATGCTATAAAAACAACCTCAAAGCTTTTTGAATCCTCTCAAACGACGCCCGCTTTCTAAATCTCTTATCTTTTATGTGTACAGAGAGATCAAGGAGGTCTTTTATTTGAGGACTGGAATACTTTGCTGAATTAGATAATTGCGGAGGTTTCTTGTTATGAAACAAAAAAACCAAGTTCATTTTTATAATAAAGTGATGGATATAACTGCCATGAAAGAGCTTATTCAAAAATTAATTGATCTCTTGGGAATGACATGTACATCGCATATTTTGGATCAATTGAAATTTTTGGGGTTTCACCAAGCTACTGAAGCATCTTTTTCATTAGCAATTGATGATCTTTTAGCAGTGCCATCGAAAGGATGGCTTGTTAAAGAAGAAGACCAACAAGCTTTTTATTCGGAAAAGCAAAATATTCTCGGCAATTTGCATACAGTCGAAACATTACGTCAATTAATGGAAAGATGGCATACTACAAGTGAATTTTTGAAAGAAGAAATGCACCCTAAATTTCATATAATAGAACCTTTGAATCCAGTCTATATGATGTCTTTCTCGGGAGCTCGGGGAAATAAATCTCAAGTTCACCAATTACTAGGTATGCGAGGGTTAATGTCAGATCCCCAAGGAAAAATCGTGGATCTACCCATTCAGGGCAATTTCCAGGAAGGGCTCTCTTTAACAGAATATATAATTTCCTCCTATGGAGCTCGTAAAGGAGTTGTGGATACTGCTATACGAACAGCGGATGCTGGCTATATTACACGTAGACTTGTTGAAGTCGTACAACATATAGTTGTACGTAAAATTGATTGTGGTAGTACTCAAGGTATTTTTTATAGTCCCCATACAAAGATCGGAAAAATCAATTTTTTGAACAAGATAATGGGGCGTGTATTAGCAGATCATGTATATATAAATAAAAGATGTGTTGCTACGCGCAATCAAGAAATTAGTGCTGGACTTTTTAAGCAATTCGTCAGTCTTTCGGTCCAATCAATATCTATACGAAGTCCTTTTACTTGCAAAAGTCTATCTTGGATTTGTCAATTATGTTATGGTCAAAGTCTTAGTCACAATAACTTGATCGAATTGGGAGAAGCAGTAGGTATTATTGCCGGTCAATCTATCGGGGAACCGGGAACTCAATTAACATTAAGGACTTTTCATACCGGAGGAGTTTTTACAGGTAATATCGCAGGAACTATACGAGCGCCTTTCAACGGAAGGATTCAATTCAATCCAAAGTTAGTTTATCCTATTCGTACATATTATGGGCATCCTGCTTATATTTGTTCTAAAAGTTTATTTTTAATTATAAAGGATAGCGGTGATAAGTTGGATTATTCGATTATTCCAACAAAAAGTTGGATTTTTGTTCAAAATTACCAAAATGTAGAATCGGAACAACTTATTGCTGAAATTCATACTAAAATTTCTTTTTTAAAGGAAAAAGTTATTAAATATATATATTCAGAATTAAACGGAGAAATGCACTGGAGTACTCTTCTATGGCATGAACCAAAAAATGTCCAAGGTAATGTTCATTGTACACTTGAAGCGGGTCATTTATGGATATTATCAGGAACTATATGCAAACCAAGACTAGCTTTTCCGTTTCCTAAAGATCAAGATCAAGTAACTATTCCCTTGCTGATTACCAAACAGCAAAATGATTTCGACTCTTCTGTAGACAATTTACTACAATATTTGTCCTTTTATCGTTCCGAAGAAAAATTCATTCAAAATAAATTAAATAAATTTTTTATCTCTATTCCAAAATTTTTGGATAATTTTGATTGCAATATTAAAGGAAAGAAACAAAAAAATCGCATTCTGGTTCCATTGCTTACTGTTTCAAAAAGACAAAAAAAGGAACATAGACTACTTTTTCCTAATTGTATTCTAAAAATTTCCCGAAATGGTCTTTTGAATAGAAATACAAGTTTCTATATATGGAACAATTCTCAATATAAGATTGTGAACTCAGAATTTCTAGAATGTATTTATTCGTCTAACAAATTTTTCTTGCTTGATCATATTTTTTGTCGAGTAGACACACAAAAAATCGGTAATAAAAAAAAACAAGTTTTTGGACTAGTCCAATTTCACAAAAAAAAACCAACTACTTTTGCGAAAATATTATCCATAAACATCTATTTTTATAGCTATAGAAAGATCAAAAAATCTTTACACATATTTAGACGCAAACAAAAAAATATTTTTAAAGAATTGCAACTAGAAAGAAACTATTTTCAAAAAAAAAGGGCTTACAAGAAAAAATCATTTGTATTACTACAAACCACCCTAGAATATCAAAAACCTAAGAATTCATCAAAAGTACGCTTTTGTACAGATCTTTTTAGAGAAGAAAACAAGTTACATATAAAAGAGAACAATTTTTTCCATGAAATCAAAAATCTCAAAACGAATGTTCATCTGATTTGGAATTGTTTAATTTTGATTTGGGAAAACAAATCGATAAAACCTAGGGAACCTAGGGCTTATACATGTATTACGTCCATACGAACAAAGAAGATTATTATCGACATGATTGAACTTAGTTTGACTCCGATAAATCAAAAACACAATCTAAAAAATTTAGTAATATTTTTTCATCAAGCTAAACTTTTATCTTCCAGCAAAAAGTATACAGCAACTTTTCGTTCATTATCTAAGGAAGATAAAAGTTTGTCTTGGATTATTCTAGCAACATCTGATTATTTTCAAATAAAACTATTACAAACTTTAGATATCATAAACGAATTTGAAGAAGTAAGTTTTTTAGGGCATTTATATCGTATTCATAAAGTTTTTCTAAATTGTAAGAAAAGATTGTTTAAGAGTCTTTACAACTATTTAAAAGTTTTCGAAGCCCCTAAATGTTATATTATGGACGAAAATAGCAAATTTTGGGAATCTCCAACAAAAAGAATTACTTTTTTTTCAAATTCAAAAAAGAACTGTGAGCAAAAATTTCCAATAAAAAATCTTGGCCAATTGCTTTGGCAAAAATTTGCTATATCAAGAAATGAATCATTTTCAGAATCGGGACAAATTATCGTTATTCGTGAAAAATCTTTAATAGTGCGATTAGCTAAACCCTACTTGGCTACTCCAAAATCTACTATTCATGGTAATTACGCAGAAATGATTAACCAAGGAAATTCGTTAATAACCTATTTGTATGAAAGATTTCAATCTAGTGATATAACACGAGGTCTTCCAAAAGTGGAACAATTTTTAGAGGCACATTCAAAAAATCCTGTAGTACAAAGTTTAGAAAATAGCTTTCGAAAATGGAACCAAGATATGACAATAACTCTTGGAAGTTTTTGGGGTTTAGTCATAAGTACTAAAATAACTTTGACGCAAGGTCAAATTCATTTAGTCAATCAAATACAAAAAGTTTATCAATCTCAAGGAGTAGATATATGTGAGAAACACTTAGAGCTTATTATACAGCAAATGACCTCAAGAGTACTTGTGTCTAAGGACGTAATGCTTAATGTTTTTTTACCAGGAGAGCTCGTTTTCTTTTCGCGAGCACAAAAACTAGATCGGGCTTTCGACGAGGTAATCCACTATCAAACAAAAATTTTGGGGATAACAAAATCATCTTTTGAAACTACAAGTTTTATATCGGAGGCCAGTTTTCAGGAAACTACTCGAGTTTTAGCTAAAGCTGCTTTTCAAGGTCGGATTGATTGGTTGAAAGGACTGAAGGAAAATTTGATTCTCAGTAGTAAAATACCCGCCGGTACTGGAAAATGGAAAAAAAAAAAAATCAAAAGGTTTCAAAAAGCGAAACTAAACAAAAAAATCTTCGTTTTTTTTTTTTTTCTATTCTAAAAAAAGAATAGAAAACTAAAAATTTAGAAAAGTCATAGATTCCGTAGGAATGGAAATTCTTTTAGAGAAGAGAAAAGCAAAACATGACAAACGTTTTCAAAAAAAAAAGGCGTGTTTCTAAAAAGAATGTTTTCAAAGATATGATAAAAGTAGCAGTTCATCTCGGACATCAAAAAAATGAGTTGAATCCGAAAATGCGTTGTTATATTTTGACTGAACGTGGAAATTTACATATTATCAATCTAGTTCGAACAATTCTTTTTTTATCTGAAGCTTGCGATCTTATAATGGATGCCGCGAGAAAACGAAAGGAATTCCTTCTAGTTGGCACGAAAGGGTATGCAGCTGATTTAATAGCATCAACTGCCAAAAAAACTGGATGTCATTATATCAACTACAAATGGCAGGGTGGCTTGTTAACGAATTGGTCTACCACAAAAGAAAAACTTGAGAGGTTTAGAAATTTGAAACAAAAATATAAGTCGGGGCTGTTTCATCGAAGACGTACGAAAAAAGAAATTGCACTTATTGAAAAGCAATTAGAACTTCTACAACAGTATTTAGAAGGAATTTTCTATATGAAAAAGTTACCTGATATTGTAATAATCGTTGATCAACAAAAGGAATCTACTGCTGTTAGAGAATGCAGAGCGCTGGGCATTCCCACAATTAGTTTAGTTGATACTAATTGTGATCCAGATTTCGTAGATATTCCAATTCCAGCCAATGATGATGCCCGTGGATCCGTTGGATTAATTCTGAACAAATTAATGTCAGCTGTTTCTTCTGGTTATAATAATTAGTCAAATCATTTTTCGAAGTAAGCGCAAAGCTCGCTCTTCATTTTTTTTTTAGTGAAAATTCAGAAATCATTCCTTCAGAAAAAAATAAGTGATTTTTTTGAAAAAGGATAATATGAACATATTGCAAAATAGTATTAGTATACTAAATAATTTCAATCATTTTGGAGAAATTTCTGGTGTAGAGGTAGGCCAACACTTGTATTGGCAAATAGGCGGGTTTCAAGCTCATGGACAAGTACTTATAACTTCTTGGTTTGTTATTGCTATTTTACTAGGTTTCGCTATTATAACTATTCGAGATCCGCAAACTATTCCAACCGGAAAACAAAATTTTGCTGAATACATTCTTGAATTTCTTCGGGATTTGACCAGAACTCAAATTGGCGAGGAACATTATGTTTCTTGGCTTCCTTTTATTGGAAGCTTATTTTTTTTTATCTTTGTTTCTAACTGGTCCGGTGCTCTTGTTCCTTGGGGTATTTTTCAAATACCGCACGGCGAATTGGCTGCACCTACAAATGACATTAATACTACAGTTGCTTTAGCTTTACTTACGTCAGTAGCCTATTTCTATGCGGGTCTTTCAAAAAAAGGATTAAGTTTTTTTGGTAAATATATTCAACCAACTCCAATATTGTTACCAATTAATATCTTAGAAGATTTTACCAAGCCTTTATCACTTAGTTTTCGACTTTTTGGAAATATTTTGGCAGATGAATTAGTAGTCGCCGTTCTTGTTTCTCTAGTTCCTTTAGTTGTTCCTATACCTGTAATGTTTCTAGGATTATTCACAAGCGGAATTCAGGCTCTCATTTTTGCGACTCTCGCTGCAGCTTATATAGGTGAATCCTTAGAAAATCATGATTAAATCATTTATAGGAATCCAATCTTAATAAAATATTCAATGGACTAAGCTGAAAAAAAGTATACTAACTAGGTTTTTAGTATTATCAACTATTCAATACATTTTTTTTAAGTAAAAGGAGATTATTATGAATCCTATTATTTCTGCCGCTTCTGTTATTGCTGCTGGGTTAGCCGTCGGACTTGCTTCTATTGGGCCGGGTGTTGGCCAAGGGACTGCTGCCGGTCAAGCTCTAGAGGGTATTGCGAGACAACCTGAAGCAGAAGGTAAAATACGAGGTACATTATTGTTAAGTTTAGCATTTATGGAAGCTTTAACTATTTATGGGTTAGTTGTTGCTTTAGCACTGCTATTTGCTAATCCTTTTGTTTGAGAATTCAATCTCCCCTCTACGGAATTACTTGTCCTGGAGGGGCTGCCTCGAAACAAAAGTTTTCTACTGTTACTCTCTGAATAAGTAATGAGATCATAAATACCAAAAATTGAGCTGTTTATTTATAAACTTTTCTAAATTAATAAAACTAAGTACAAAAGGTGTTGGAATGACGGAATTTTTGATTTTGCAAAATTTTTATCTATAAGGGGAGACCATATGAAAAAAGTAATTGATTCTTTCGTTTATTTAAGCTATTGGCCCTTAGCTGAAGGCTTTGGATTAAATACTAATATTTTGGAAACAAATATAATCAATTTAAGTGTAGTGTTTGGCATACTCATATTTTTTGGAAAGGGAGTGTGTGCGAGTTGTAGTTTTGAATAATATAGCTGAGATGAACCAGCTGCGCTTTCAATAAGATACAAAAGTGCATAATCTCAACGAATTACTTCTATACGGGGACTAGAGAAGTACTACCGCATTTCGTAATTAATGAGTACGGAGAATGTTCGTTGAATGGTTAAAGCAGAACTGCTTAAAGTCCAAATTGAATAGAACAGGGTGTATTCTTTCCACCACTGTGTCTAGTGTTGTGTTAAAGGACATAGTTGGAGATTACTCCACTAGATAGATAATATTCATATCTCTGGAAACAGTAAAAGAATCGGGATCTCCCAATTTATGTGAAGTTGAACTAACAACCTACACAAAAGAGATATTATTCAAAGGAAAAAAACAACTTTGTCAAACAAAAAGAAAAAAAAATTCCCCCTTGACAAAAGAGTCTTCATAGTTAAAAGATGTTTCATACCTCTTAAGCAGAAAGGCAGGCTTGGTACCGGAAACTGAGCAAGAGAGCCGAATGAAATGAAAATTTCATGTTCGGTTTGGGAAGAGATTATTTATTCAAATTTCGGGGATTAAAGAAGAGATGATCTACTTTCATTAAGTAATCTATTAGATAATCGTAAACTCAAGATTTGTCAAACTATTCAAAATTCAGAAGATTTATGTAACGGAGCTGCCGATCAACTTGAGAAGGCTCGAGCTCGGTTACGAGATGTTGAAAAAAGAGTAAATGAAATTCGAAAAAACGGATACCTACAAATTGAAGAAGAAAAAGAAAATCTCATTAAAGCTGCTTCAGCAAATTTAAAACAACTGGAAGATTCTAAAAATGAAACTGTTTGCTTTGAACAACAAATAGTAATTGATCAGATAAGACAACAAGTTTCTTGTCAAGCTTTACGAAACGCTTTAATAACTTTAACTAACTGCTTGAATAACGAATTGCATTTATATATTATCGACTATAATATTGATCAGCTTAAAGACATGAAAAGAATTTTTGACTAGATAGGTTTTCCTTTTTTTCAAAACAGATATATTAGGAGGAGTCATGATAACTATTCGGCCTGACGAAATTAGTAGTCTTATACGTGACCAAATCGAGCAATATAATAACGAAGTCCAAGTGATTAATATGGGCATTGTACTTCAAGTAGGAGACGGTATTGCTCGTATTCATGGTCTTTGTGAAGTAATGGCAGGGGAATTGGTCGAATTTGAAGATGGTACAATCGGTATTGCTCTAAATTTAGAGACTAATAATGTTGGAGTTGTTTTAATGGGGGATGGTTTGACAATTAAAGAAGGAAGTTCCGTGAAAGCAACAGGTAAAATTGCGCAGATACCAGTAAGTGATGCTTTTTTAGGTCGTATTGTAGACGCTTTAGCCCAACCTATTGACGGCAGAGGTCCAATTTCTGCTTCGGAAGTCCGACTGATTGAATCTCCTGCTCCGGGTATTATTTCGCGCCGGTCCGTCTATGAACCTCTTCAAACAGGACTTATTGCTATTGATTCTATGATTCCTATAGGACGAGGTCAACGAGAATTAATTATTGGCGACAGACAGACTGGTAAGACAGCCGTAGCTACAGATACTATTCTTAACCAAAAAGGACAAAATGTTATATGTGTCTATGTAGCAATTGGTCAAAAAGCTTCTTCTGTAGCTCAAGTAGTTAAAACATTACGAGAACGTAGCTCAATAGAATATACTATTGTTGTATCCGAACCTGCAGATTCGCCTGCTACACTACAATATCTTGCTCCTTATACAGGAGCAGCTTTAGCTGAATATTTCATGTATAAAAAGCAACATACTTTAATAATTTATGATGATTTATCTAAACAAGCACAAGCTTATCGACAAATGTCTCTTCTATTAAGAAGACCACCTGGCCGGGAAGCTTACCCTGGAGATGTTTTCTTTTTACATTCGCGCTTACTTGAACGAGCAGCTAAATTAAATTATCAGTTGGGTGAAGGAAGTCTTACTGCTCTACCTATAGTAGAAACACAAGCTGGAGACGTTTCAGCGTATATTCCTACTAATGTAATTTCTATTACTGATGGACAAATTTTTTTGTCTGCCGATCTCTTCAATGCAGGGATACGCCCTGCCATTAATGTAGGTCTTTCTGTATCTAGAGTCGGATCCGCGGCTCAGATAAAAGCAATGAAGCAAGTAGCCGGAAAATTGAAATTAGAGTTAGCTCAATTTGCAGAGTTAGAAGCCTTTGCCCAATTCGCTTCTGATCTTGATAAAGGTACTCAAGATCAATTAGCAAGAGGTCAACGGTTACGCGAGCTACTCAAACAACCTCAATCAGCCCCTTTAAGTGTTGAAGAGCAAATAGCTACTATTTTTATTGGGACAAATGGATATCTAGATCGATTCGAAATTCAATTTGTTAAAAAATTTCTAGATCAATTACGAGAGTATTTAAAAAATAGTAAACCTCAATTCGGAGAAATTATACGTACAACTAAGACATTAACCGAAGAAGCAGAAACGATGTTAAGAGAAGCTATTAAAGAACAAATTGAACTTTTTGTTCTTCAATTAAAAAATAATGCGTCCAATAGGATTTGAACCTATATTTAAGGTTTAGAAGACCTCTGTCCTATCCATTAGACGATGGACGCTCTTTCTCTCTTTTTTTTCTATGTTGATCACGAGTTTTCGTGATCAACTTAGAAAAAAATTTTGAATTCCATTGTTTTCTAGAATAGCAGGTAGCATTTCATGGAAATGGAACCCGCATAATTAGCTTGGAGGGTTAAAGGTTATGACACATTTCGAATGCTTCTAATTGAGAATCGAACACGAAAATTTCATTTCATTTCATTCGGCTCATGGGGGATATCCAACTAGTAAAGGTTAGTTTCTCCCATATATGGGTTCATTTTTTTTTTTTGTTTTTGTTAAGTCGATTTTTTGAAATGAAAAAAATAACTAGAAATTCCAACTTTCTGCTTGTTTCGTTATCTATTTATAGGTTTTGTGGTCTTCAGTAACCTAAGGGTCACCAAGTGCAAACTTTAAATAAACGAAAGTCATCTATAACTAAATTGAATTTTTATTCTATTTTGGAGGAATTACCCGCCTGTTTTCCTTTTTTTATAGCCTTCTGCAAAATTCATTGTTACAATGAAATAATAAGAATAATAAAATGTAAAGGAAAAACGAAATAAAAAAAAGGGGGGGACAAATGATATCAGAAGGTCAATTGTTGCTAGCCCTTGTTTTGGCTTTGATAACAAGTATTTTAGCTTTCCAATTGGGGAAAGAACTTTATGAATAATTATCTATTTAGTTTCTATCTAGAACAAAGAAAAAACTCTTTTTTTGTCAAGACACGATAACTTAATCTTTTTATATATTCACAGCAAGTGATGAACTTAATCTTTTTCTCGCTAGGAGAGATGGCTGAGAGGACCAAAGCGGCGGATTGCTAATCCGTTGTACGGACAATCCCGTATCGAGGGTTCGAATCCCTCTCTCTCCGTTATGTTATTATTATTGATTGAAATTAATTAACCCTCTTCTTTACGGCCAGGATTACGCCCTGGGTCATTTGATAGAAATCCAAAGATAAAAAGGGAAATAAAGAAAATCACTATTGTATAAACAAATACCTTAAGAGTAAGCATTGCGTAATCTCCGAGATCTTTAATTAGATTAATAAATAAAAACACATATTTTTTTTAGCGAAAACTTACGACTGCTTGCCAAACAAAAGCCAATAGAAAAAAAAACACGGGAATTATTGGCATTATATTCACAAGTGGATCAAAATTCGCATAAGCTTCGGGTAGTTTACAAAAAAAAAGATTGCTTGAAACAACAAAAGTATTTTGGAAAAAAAGAATAGTTAGCATTACAGGTCTCCATCAATCAGTTTTGAGTTTATATTGTTTAAAAAGGAATCGTTTGACTGAAAATTTTTTCAGACATTATTTTACTAGATCTAATAGAAAAAGATCAACCCCCCCCCCCCTCTCCTAATTTTTAACTTTTTCAAAATTATGACCAAATAATATCTAAGTTCTATTTATATTACACTACACAGTGTTGAAAAGCAGAAAACATAAAAATGGGACGTCGCCAAGCGGTAAGGCAACAGGTTTTGGTCCTGTTATTACAAAGGTTCGAATCCTTTCGTCCCAGAAAACTTTTCAGTCCAAAATATCTTTTCGGGACTATGGATTCTTAGATATTATCCAAAAACCACGTTTATGAACTTGACAAATTCCTAGTTTGTTGGATATTATGCGAATACTGGCCCCTATCGTCTAGTGGCCCAGGACATCTCTCTTTCAAGGAGGCAGCGGGGATTCGACTTCCCCTAGGGGTACGAGAAAAGGAGTGGTTTAAAAAGTCTTTTCTCTTTCCGGGTCGATGCCCGAGTGGTTAATGGGGACGGGCTGTAAACTCGTTGGCATTATACCTACGCTGGTTCAAATCCAGCTCGACCCAAAGCTTTAGTTTCAATGTTGTTAGATAGAAAAGAGAACAAGCAGATACTTGCTGGGAAGGAAAAAAAAGATCGGACCAAGTTTACTAAAAACTAAAAAAAGTAAAGGGATTGTAGTTCAATTGGTTAGAGTACCGCCCTGTCAAGACGGAAGTTGCGGGTTCGAGTCCCGTCAGTCCCGATCTATTCTATCAAGTTCTTTTTGCTATGAGTAAAAAGAACTTTTTCCATCTTTGATTTTGATATCTATCTGCAGATATTGTCTATACCTTCACATTTTCTTTCTATTCTAGAGATAACAGAAATAGGAAAAAGTCTGCTATCGAGATCGAACCGATTAGCATCACATTACAAGTGCGATGCTCTAATCTTTGAACTAAGCAAAACAGTCTAATGCTGCAATAGTTGATTTATGCGAAACTATTCTAGAACAAACTAATTTTTTCTTGAAAAAAAGAAACGTCTAGCTTTCTTTGTTTTTGAGTTTGAACATTTTGAAAATTTGTTGATCTGAATACTAGGCTTCTTACACTTAAGTAGAAGGGGATATGGCGGAATTGGTACACGCTACGGACTTGATTAAATTGAGCTTTAGTAGGAAATCCTACTAAATGATAGCTTTCCAATACAGGGAAACCCGAGATAGTTCGAATGGGCAATCCTGAGCCAAATCCAAGTCAGAGGATTCTCTGACTAAAAAAGGTAGATAGGTGCAGAGACTCGATGGAAGTTATTCTAACTATGAATATCATTCAAATCAATTGGATTTCATTTTCTAGAGAGAAAAGAAATCCGTTATAGAGCGAATAAAGAGAGAGCCCATTTCTACATGTTCTTTTCAGCACCAATGAAATTTGGAGTAGTCAGAAAATCCGTTGGTCTACGAGACCTTGAGGGTTCAAGTCCCTCTATCCCCAAGTTTGGGAAAATATTGCAAATATTAGTGTTGGATTGACTAATTTATTAGTTTATTTTAAAATAAAGGGTGAGCATAGTCATAGTAAGTTTAGTTATCACTCTGTGAGAAAAAATTCGTGTTACCGGCCGGGATAGCTCAGTTGGTAGAGCAGAGGACTGAAAATTCTCGTGTCACCAGTTCAATTCTGGTTCCTGGTATTCAATTCTGTTTTGATTACTATTAAGTAAAGTAATTTAAAGCTTTATCCTTATGCTGTGATTTCGATTAATTTTTTTTTTAGTCGAACCTTCTTGGTAAAGCAGAATCCAAATCATATTGTCTTGATGACTCTTCTTTTTGCTCGATATTTTTTTATATTTCTCACAAAATCTCATCCATCTTGCAAAGAGTTTTTCTTTGATGAACATAGACTAAGGCCTAGATTTTGATTTCTTATACACCTCAAAGTTCATAAAGTAATAACCATTTTTCTGAGGTTTCATACTCGTTATATACTTTGAATGGAGATAAAACCGAGACCATATCATCTCAACTCAGATGAATCAATATTTCTATTGCTTCTAGTCATACTATTTTTCCCTCCTGATATATAAACAGATCCTTTTCTGTCAAGGTCATTTTTCATTTTATTGAATCAATTTGATGAGAAAAGGATGTTATCTATGTTTTAATATATCATTGTTTGCAAAAATGTTATTTATATGTATATGACCTACTTAACTCAGTGGTTAGAGTATCGCTTTCATAAGGCGAGAGTCATTGGTTCAAATCCAATAGTAGGTATCTTCTAAGACTGGCTCGAGCCCCCCCGAAAAAAAGGGGGGGAGCTCTAATTAGGTAAAACTGCGTTTATAGCTTCTAATCTGGTTCTAGCTCTTTTGATAGCTAGATCAACTTCAATTTTTTGTCTTTTGCCTAGAACTCGATTTGCGTTAGCTTTAGCTTGTTGAAAAACTTCCTGTGCCTCTTGAGGATCAATGTCAACACCCTTCTCTGCATCATTTACCCATAAAATAATTTGATTTTGCTCTATCTTGGCAAAACCACCCATCAAAGCAATAGTAGACCATTTTTCATTAATACGTATTTTCATAACCGCTATATCCACAGCAGTAACAAGTGAAGCATGGTTTGGTAAGATGCCAATTTTACCACTATTAGTGGAAAGTATGATTTCTTTTACTTGGGAATCCCAAACAACTCGAGTAGGAGTTAATACACGAAGATTTAGTGTCATTTTTTGAAATTCAAATTTTACTTATTAATAGCCTTCGCGGTAGATTTCTCTTATCATTTTATAACTTCATCGATATTACCAATCAAGTAAAAGGATTGTTCAGGGAGACCATCTAAATCTCCGGCAAGAATCATTTGAAAACCTCTTGTTGTTTCAATAAGACTAACATATTTCCCTGGGGAACCCGTAAAAACCTCTGCTACAAAAAAGGGCTGTGATAAAAAACGTTCAATTTTTCGTGCTCTGGCTACAGTTAATCGGTCTTCTTCTGATAATTCATCTAGTCCAAGAATAGCTATAATATCTTGAAGTTCTTTGTAACGTTGCAAGGTTTGTTTCACTTCTTGTGCAATTTCATAATGTTTTTCACCTACAATCCTAGGTTGAAGCATAGTAGATGTGGAATCTAATGGGTCAACTGCTGGGTAGATTCCTTTGGCAGCTAATCCTCTAGAAAGTACAGTAGTAGCATCCAAATGTGCGAATGTTGTAGCAGGAGCGGGATCAGTCAAGTCGTCCGCAGGTACATAAACGGCTTGGATAGAGGTTATAGACCCTTTTTTAGTAGAAGTTATTCTCTCTTGCAAAGAACCCATTTCTGTACTAAGGGTTGGTTGATAACCTACAGCAGAGGGCATTCTGCCCAATAGAGCGGATACTTCAGATCCAGCTTGAACAAAGCGGAAAATATTATCTATAAATAAAAGTACATCTTGTTCGTTCACATCTCGGAAATATTCTGCCATAGTTAGGGCGGTTAAACCAACTCTCATACGAGCTCCTGGTGGTTCATTCATTTGACCATAGACCAGAGCTACTTTGGATTCTATTATATTTTTTTCATTGATTACTCCGGATTCCTTCATTTCCATGTAAAGATCATTTCCTTCACGAGTACGTTCTCCTACGCCACCAAAAACGGAAACACCACCATGAGCTTTAGCTATGTTATTGATTAACTCCATAATTAGCACTGTTTTACCCACTCCTGCTCCCCCAAAGAGACCAATTTTGCCACCACGTCGGTAAGGTGCTAAAAGGTCCACGACTTTAATGCCTGTTTCAAAAATTGCCAAATTAATATCTAATTGTGCAAAGGCAGGGGCGGGTCGATGAATAGGAAATGTTGTACTTGTGTCTATAGGACCTAAATTATCAACAGGTTCTCCAAGAACGTTGAAAATTCGTCCCAGAGTCATTTTACCGACGGGTACACTAAGAGGAGCTCCTGTATCAATTACTTTCATTCCTCTCATCAAACCGTCTGTCGCGCTCATAGCTACAGTTCTAACTGTATTGTTTCCCAATAACTGTTGTACTTCACAAGTAATATTAATCTCCTTACTGCCTATTTGACCTTTCACAATCAAAGAATTGTAAATATTAGGTAGATTCCCCAGAGGGAAGGATACATCCAGTACCGGACCAATTATTTGAGTAATATGTCCTACATTTTTTTGTATCTTTGTTGATACAAAAAAAAGAAAACTTTGGGTTCTCATAAAAATCAAAATTAAAAGCATGATTGAAAAAATCCAAGAAGTCCATATCAAATCAATTGAATCAGTCAAAAACTAACTCGATTTTATTTTACTCTTTTGTAGTAGGTTAATAGCATAATTCAATCTTTTTTTGTTTTACATGTTCAATGAATAAGAAAATAAACTACATCTTTTTTATATTTATACATTTATCCTAGAAATATTCTGAGAAGAATGACTTTTCAAAGTAAAAATTGGGTTGCATTATATATAAAAAAATTTTAAAATAAATAAAAAGTGTATCCAAAATCTACCAATAAGGAAGAAAAGAGTCTATAAAAGAAAATGTCGAGCAGACCTCGTTCTTGTCAGAAATATGATTTGATTTAGGGAGGGACTTATGTCACCAAAAACAGAAACTAAAGCAAGCGTAGGATTTAAAGCTGGTGTTAAAGATTATAGATTAACTTATTATACTCCAGAGTATCAGACTAAGGACACTGATATCTTGGCAGCATTCCGAGTAACTCCTCAACCCGGAGTACCGCCCGAGGAAGCAGGCGCAGCGGTAGCTGCTGAATCTTCTACAGGTACATGGACCACAGTTTGGACTGATGGTCTTACTAGTCTTGATCGTTACAAAGGACGATGCTATGATATCGAACCTGTTCCGGGAGAAGACAATCAATTTATTGCTTATGTAGCATATCCTTTGGACCTTTTTGAAGAAGGTTCTGTTACTAACATGTTTACTTCTATTGTGGGGAATGTTTTTGGTTTTAAAGCTCTACGAGCTCTACGCCTAGAAGATTTGCGAATTCCTCCTGCTTATATCAAAACATTTCAAGGTCCACCTCATGGGATCCAAGTAGAAAGAGATAAATTAAACAAATACGGACGTCCTTTGTTGGGATGTACCATCAAACCTAAATTAGGTCTATCTGCTAAAAATTACGGTAGAGCAGTTTATGAATGTCTTCGTGGCGGACTAGATTTTACTAAAGATGATGAAAATGTAAATTCTCAACCCTTTATGCGTTGGAGAGATCGCTTTGTTTTTTGCGCGGAAGCTATTTATAAAGCTCAAGCTGAAACAGGTGAAATTAAGGGACATTACTTAAATGCTACTGCGGGTACATGTGAAGAAATGATAAAAAGAGCAGTATTCGCAAGAGAATTAGGGGTTCCGATTGTTATGCATGATTATTTAACAGGAGGTTTCACTGCAAATACCACTTTAGCTCATTATTGCCGAGATAATGGCTTACTTCTTCATATTCATCGTGCAATGCATGCAGTTATTGATAGACAAAAAAATCATGGTATGCACTTCCGTGTACTGGCTAAAGCATTACGAATGTCCGGTGGAGATCATATTCATGCCGGTACTGTCGTAGGTAAACTTGAAGGAGAACGAGAAATTACTTTAGGTTTTGTGGATTTACTTCGTGATGACTTTATTGAAAAAGATCGAAGTCGTGGTATTTATTTCACGCAAGATTGGGTATCTATGCCAGGTGTTCTGCCTGTTGCTTCAGGAGGTATTCACGTTTGGCATATGCCTGCTTTGACCGATATCTTTGGAGATGACGCTGTATTACAATTTGGTGGAGGAACCTTAGGACATCCTTGGGGAAATGCACCCGGTGCCGTAGCTAATCGGGTTGCTTTAGAAGCTTGTGTCCAAGCTCGTAATGAAGGACGTGATCTTGCTCGTGAGGGGAATGAAGTAATTCGTGAAGCTTGTAAGTGGAGTCCTGAACTAGCTGCTGCTTGTGAAGTATGGAAAGAAATCAAGTTTGAATTTGCTGCTATGGATACGCTATAGTAGTTTGAACTAGGAAACTTTTGATTTCTATTTTTCGGGGTCTGGGGGTCTACCCAGACTCTTTCATTGATTCTTGTTGGAGTTTACTTAGTATTTTTGGTCAGGAGTTAGCAGCTCAGTGGAAAAGAGCCCACGGTTCCAGACCATGATGTCAAGGGTTCAACCCCCTTCTAGCTCATAATATATTTCATATAGAAAAAACTTTATACACTTCCAGATGTACGATTTTTCTTTCTAGCATTGTCTGTGAATAATATACAATGTTAGAAAGAAAAAGAAACAAATTTCTATTTTTTTCTATGGTAAATTCTAACTTATCTTCCATTTTTGTACCTATAGTGAGTTTAGTTTTCTCGGCCCTTACAATGGTACTTTCTTTTTTGTACATCCAAAAAGATGAAATATTATGAAAACGAAGAATTAGTTTCCCAATCTTAAAAATGTTGATACAAAGCTAGTGAAAGTAAGGAATAGCCCGTCTCGCCCTTGCTTATTCCTTCTCTTCACTTCAATTTAATTGAGATATGACTTATATGAATCATCAATCAAAAAGGCTTTGGATAGAGTCTATCCAAGGTTCTCGAAGAAAAAGTAATTTTTTGTTTGCCTCTGTTCTTTTTGCAGGTGCATTAGGTTTTTTTATAGTTGGATTTTCAAGTTATCTTGGCAGGAACCTTATACCCCTACTGTTTTTTGAAAAAATACTTTTTATTCCACAAGGGATTATAATGTGTTTTTATGGTATTGCAGGCCTTTTTTTTAGCTTTTATTTTTGGTGTACAATTTTTTTTGATGTGGGTAGTGGTTACAATCAGATTGATGAAAAAAAAGGAATTATATGTCTTTTTCGTTGGGGATTCCCAGGAAGAACTCGTCGTGTTTATTTACGATTTTCTATCGAAAATGTTCAGATGATCACAATGCAAGTACAAAAAAGTATTTTTTCTAGCCACCATGTCCTTTATATGAAAGTAAGGGGATTACCAGACATTCCTTTAGCTCGTACTGGGGAAAAAATTCATCAAAAAGAAATGGAACAAAAAGCTGTAGAATTAGCTCGTTTTTTGCATGTGTCTATTGAAGGAGTTTGATTAGACATAGACAATTTTATAAAAATATTTGTAGTTTTCATTTTAAAAATGAATTGAGAAGAATCCATGGGTTTGATACCTCATTCTATAATTCGTATTATATCTCGACTTCGATCAGAACTCATGAATAAATCAAGTTCATTAGTTATTCATCACATAGAAGTTACACAAAATAGAGCAGCTGTTTCTTTACGATATGTTGCATGTTTTATAGTATTGCCGTGTCTAATTTCTATTTCACTAGAAAAATGCGTAGAATCGTGGGTCACTTTTTGGTGGAATACTAGTTCATCCAAAATATTAGATTATTTACAAGAAGAAAATAATCTAGTAAGAGTTAGTCAAATAGAAGAACTTTTGCTCTTTGAAACAACAGTAGAAGATTTTTCGGAAACACATTTAAAAAAAAATTTTTTGTTCGAGTTGTACAAAAAAGATTGTATCCAAATAGTTACACATTTAGGAACAAATCTTTTAGAATTTATTATTCTAAGCACTTTTCTTTTTATGAGTCAAAAAAAGCTTACAATTTTCTTTTCTTGGATTCGAGAAATTTTCTATAGTATAAACGATACAATGAAAGCTTTTTCAATTCTTTTAATGACTGATCTATGCATTGGGTTCCATTCACCTCATGGTTGGGAAGTCCTTATCAGTTGGATTTCTGAAAATTATGGATTTGTGCATAATGACCAAATCATTTTTAGTCTTGTTTCAACTTTTCCTGTTATTCTAGATACAATTTTGAAATATTGGATTTTCCGCCGATTTAATCGTATATCTCCGTCTCTTGTAGTAATCTATCATTCGATGAATGAATAAAAAATCAGGCCTTTTTTCTTCTCGATTTATAATATTTAAGAATAAATGTAAAATGAAAAACCATCTTTAGGTTGAATAATAAATGAAACGGAGATAAAGAATAGTTCTCGATTCTTCAAAAAAAAAAAATTTAAACGAAAAATGATGGAAAAAAAAAATGTTTCTGATTGGATTAGAATATTGGTGGTTCTATCAATCTCCACTTTCATAACGATAAATATAACAACTCGTATTTCTTTTTCAAAAGCATATCCTATTTTTGCCCAAAAAAGTTATGAGAATCCTCGAGAACCTACTGGACGTATTGTATGCGCCAACTGCCACTTGGCTAAAAAACCTGTAGAGATCGAAGTTCCGCAATCTGTGCTTCCTAATAGCGTTTTTGAAGCAGTTGTGAAAATTCCTTATGACACACAAATCAAACAAGTTCTAGTTAACGGGAAAAAGGGAAACTTAAATGTAGGAGCTGTTTTAATCTTACCCGAAGGTTTTGAACTAGCTCCTCCGGATCGTATTTCTCCTGAAATAAAAGAAAAAATAGGTAATCTACCTTTTCAAAATTATCGCCCCTTCCAAAAAAATATTCTTGTAATAGGTCCTATTCCTGGTCAAAAATACAAGGAAATTGTATTTCCAATCCTATCCCCGGATCCTGCTCTAAAAAAAGAATCGCACTTCTGGAAATATCCTATATATGCCGGAGGTAATAGAGGAAGAGGTCAAGTTTATCCTGATGGTAGCCAAAGCAATAATACAATATTTAATGCTTCATTAACAGGTAGAATCAGCAAAATTTTACGTAAAGAGAAAGGGGGATACGAGGTACTGATTGAGAATATATCGCAAGGCCGATCTGGTGTTGACATAATACCTCCGGGCCCCGAACTTCTTGTTTCGGAAGGTGATTTTGTTAAGGCAGATCAACCATTAACAAATAATCCTAATGTGGGTGGATTTGGTCAGGTAAATGCGGAAATAGTACTGCAAGACCCATTTCGTATTCAAGGTCTTTTATTCTTCTTAACGTCGGTTGTTTTGGCGCAGATTTTTCTGGTACTTAAAAAGAAACAATTTGAAAAAGTTCAATTATCCGAAATGAATTTTTAGCTCGTATTTTCTCTTTTTTTTTTTTTCGTTTTTATGATAGGTCATCATACTTTGACTAAAAGTTTGAAATAGGTCATCATACTTTGACTAAAAGTTTGAAAGATGCCGACCTTACCTTTTAAGGTAAGGTCAGTTAAGTATATTTTCTTATTATAGGGATGACCCTAATCCTGAATAGGAGCCGTAGAAAAAGATACCGACCAAACTAATTACAAGAATACCCGTTACAGTACCTACCAACCAAAGAGGTATTCTCCCGGTAGTATCAGCCATGTTTATTACTCCTCTTCCATTTTATTGAAATTTAATAGTTATACTCAAAAAAAAATCGTTCTAAATTTTGTTATAAATCATTTCTTTCAGAATGAAAAAAAAATTTGTGTGTGTTTTTTTTTTTTTAATTGAAAAAGTAACTGGAGAATAAAACAGCAAGTACAAAAATAAGTAACAATCCCCAGTATAGGCTGGTACGATTTAATTCTACACTTTGTTCGTTCGGATTTGATTGTGTCATAGCTTAATATTTTATCGTTGGATGAACTGCATTGCAGAAATGGATCCCAAAAAAAAGACTGTAGGGACAGCTAAACCGTGAATAGCCAGCCATCGAACGGTAAAAATTGGATAGATTCTATCTATAGTCATTAGTGTCTCCTAAAAAGATTTAGTAAAATGCTCCAGCTGTTCTAAAGAATCAAAACGGCCAGTTATTAAAGGAACTTCCTGTTGATTTTCTGTGAAATACTCGTTTGGTCGAGGACTTCCAAAAACATCATAAGCCAACCCTGTACTGACGAATAACCAACCTGCAACAAACAGAGAAGGTATAGTAATGCTATGAATAACCCAGTATCGAATACTTGTAAGAATGTCCACAAAGGATCGTTCTCCGGTATTTCCAGACATATGCAACTCCAATAATAATGAATTAATGAATATTAATTCTATTTTATATCGGCAAAGGGAATTGATCCCCTAAACTAGAAAATACAAAAGCAGAAAAAGGTTTTTACGGTCTTTTCTTTTGTAAATTCTAAAAATTAAAATGAGTTAGGATGGATTTCTACTTGACCATTATACTAACAATTTGATAGAAAATTGTTTGAACCACTCTTTAATTAAAATTAAAAAGAAAATATATCTTTTTTTTATATTATAGAAACGTCGGTACTATATCTTACTTATTATAAAACTTTAGTTATTTATCTCTTAAATATATCATTATTGAATTGATTTTAGTTGTTTCATGCCTATTCTAATTAGTTATTTTGGGTTTTTATTAGTTTTTCTTTTTTTCACCTTAATTCTATTTATTGGGTTTAGCAAGATAAGACTTATTTAAATCAATTTTTTTGACATTGTTTAATTGAAAAAAAAAAAAAAAAAACGTTTGATTATGGAATTCCATCGCGATTTCATGGTACTATTTGATATAGCTATAATTTCTAATTTTTTGAATGAAAATGGTTGAAACTCTGTTATCCGGGATTGTATTAGGTTTAATTCCTATTACTTTGGCTGGACTTTTTGTAACAGCATATTTACAGTATCGACGCGGCGATCAGTTGGAGTTTTAATTCAGGCACTGAATTATCAGAATCACGCTCTGTAGGATTTGAACCTACGGCATTAGGTTTTGGAGACCTACGTTCTACCAAGCTGAACTAAGAGCGCTTTTTTGGGATATGACTTAATCCACTCTCTGTGATTAAAGACTAGCCAGTCCGATTAGTTTTAATGAATAGATAGGGATGACAGGATTTGAACCTGCGACATTTTGTACCCAAAACAAACGCGCTACCCAAGCTGCGCTACATCCCTTAGAATCAATGGATTAATCAACAATGTTATTTTAATCTCTAATACATACGAAAAGTCTTTTTTTTCGACAAAATAGAAAATTCAAACGCCGTCATACTATAAGAAATTAGTAACGTTTCTTACCTAGGTTAGGTAATGGTAGAATTAGTCGACTTTTTAAAGTACTTTTAAATATAAAAGGAAAATAAATGCTTTATGCAATATATAAAAAAATATCTTTCGACAGCACCCGTTTTAGCAACTTTATGGTTTGGTTCTTTAGCTGGTTTTTTAATTGAAATAAATCGGTTTTTCCCAGATGCTCTTAGTTTTCCTTTTTCTTTTTAACGCTCTATATTATAAATCAAAAAAAAAAAGGATTTGAAATAAATTGATGGAACTAGGAATATATCGCCTGACGTTCTTTTTTTGATTCAAAAAAAATAAATAAAATAGACTACTACAAAAATGTCAGAAAACATAGGCGCACGAGTGGTAATTTTTTTAGAATGTATTAATTGTAACCTTTTTAGATATACAACTAAAAAGAATCGATACAATACATCCATGCCCTTGGCATTAAAGAAATTTTGTCCTTTTTGTTTGAAACATACCATTCACAAAGAGAGAAAGAAATAAACGGAATACATAACAACAACAGTTCACAGAAACTATTTTCTCATAAACCTTTTATTTAAACGATATTAATATGTCTAAGCAATCTTTTGATTTTAAACGATATAAGCCTGAGATACCATCTGGTAGTCGGAAACGTTACCCAAAAGTTCCAAAAAAACCTAATCTAATAAAGTCAGAGAATCAGATCAATTATAAAAATATGAGTCTAATTAATCAATTTATTAGCCAGCGCGGAAAAATCTTATCCAGGAAAGTGAATAATTTAACCTGTAAACAACAACGTCTTATATCTATTGCTATTAAACGAGCTCGTATTCTAGGATTGCTACCTTTTATGGTCAAAAAAAAGTTGAAAAAATTGTAATTTTTGCGTTTTTTTATGAGTGACGTCAAAGTTCATGATTTTCCATTTCCCGGAGGGGATCCCCGGGGATTTTTTTTTTCTTTTTTATGCCAAAATGTTTTTCGAAATGATATAAAAAGAATTATTCTCTAATGTAGCTATTTGCGCAAGTGTTTTCCGATTTGAAGGTAACCGCTTTTTGTACATACAGTTTATGTATTTATTGTAAGGAACCCCTAAACGACGAACTGCTGCATTAATTCGAACAATCCACAAGCAGCGAAAATTTCTCTTTTGTTTCAGTCGATCGCGTTTAGCCGAGGTTAGAGCTTTTTGCTTCTGCTGCTTAGCAGCTCGGAACTGTTTGGAATGGGACCCGTGAAATCCTGACGCAAAAGCGAGATTTTTGTTTCGGCGACGTCGAGTTATATATCCGCGTTTTACTCTGGTCATTAATTTAAATTCTTATATATATGTTTAGTTTATTTATATACTGACTTTTCTTTTTTGGAAAAGAAATGTTCCAAAGGCTTTAGCTATTCTAACCTTCCCAACCAAAAAGAATCACTTATTTCACTAAAAGATTTGAATAATTATGGGTTTCTTCGTCTATATGGTTCTTTCTCTAACGGCGAGGTCCTCTCTATATGCCGGAGCTAAAACTAAAAGAGTATGCTTTTGGTAATTTGTATTATCTACCGTCTTCAGCTCTACCCCTTCCCCCCCCCCCAAAAAAAGGAAATTTCTTTAAAAACTTCAAAAAATTTAAAGTACAGTAACGACATGTTATTTCGAGAATTAGCGGAGTAGCTGATCTTATTTTTCCGTCATTTGCAACAAAAAGAAGTTTTTCATTTTGATGATTCCCTGCTCCGAATGACTGTTTTCTGCCAAAGAGGAATTGCTTTTCATCTCAGATCCAAGTGATTGGATTTGCACCAACAAAAACCATAAATTTCATCTTCCTAGAGATGATAGATCTTTACTTTTTGATAACAAGAAAGCTCTTCTTGGAAGAACGTTCTAGTTTTTTCTGATCTAAACGAGTCGCACATACACCCTAGCACAAACTCCTCTGCGTTGAGGACATTTTTGAAGAGCACGAGAACTGCCTACCTTTTTTTTTGGTTGTCTCGCAATTCTAATAAGTTGAGGAAGTGTGGGCATTTTGGTGGTTTATTCAATTTTACTGGTTAGGATCAATCCTAACCAGGCTTTAGAAAACTCTTTTTTTTTTATCTTGAACTTCTCTCTATCCTAGAGTTGATTATTTATTCGTCGAATTGTAGAGAAAGGTTTTGCTCAATCTGTACAGCACCTTTAGTGCTTCTAATCTTTCTAGCTCTTCTAGCTTCTTCTAAAACATGGTTTGGGATTAGCCCAAAACCTTCGTTTCCTTCTTCTGGAATTTCAAAGGGAGGTTCTTCCTTGTTTGGTTCCCACATTGGAAGTGCTACTCTATCAACAAGTCCGAAATCAACTGCTTCCTCTGGTGACATATAAGTATTTTTGTCAAGGGCATTTTCTATTAATTCTTCGAATTGGGGTGTTCTGAGACAATAACATTGTACAATCATTTTTCGCAACTGTTGAACAAAAAAAGCGTCCTTCGCAAAAAGCCAGGCTGGTCCATCACGAAGAGATGCTCTTGGTTGGTGGATCATTATTCTACTATGAGGCCCTGTATTACGAAATCCAAAGGTTCCGGCACTTAAAACTAAGGTTGCTGTTGAAGCAACTAGGCCAAGACCGATTGTATGTATTGTTTCTCTAAGCTGAAGCATAATATCAAAGATACTTAGACCGGGTAATATAGCTCCGCCACACGAGTTTATATACATGAAAATCTGTCTACTTTTTCCTTTACGTATATCGTCTATAAACAAGTAAAGCAAAATACCTACAAATATACTTCCAATATCTTCATCAACGGGTTGCCCTAAAAAAATGCAACGAGTTCTAGACATTACGTCGATTGGAGTAGATAAGAGCAATCTCTCCTTGTGAACCGTACGTGTACTTTTCCCAACATACGGCTCTAGTCGCTAGGAAACGAAAAAGGCTATTTGTTTTCCAAAACTTGGTCCAATTTTTTTTTTGTAACGCGAATAATTCTAAATTTCAAAAGTATTGGACTACTTTCTGAAACGTTTAAAATTAAACAAAACAGTTTGCTTGTTCCCTTTACCGAGTTCTGCATCTAATCTTTAGGTTTTACTTCTATTCCTATACAAATGATCTCTTATTCCTCTTACTTATAGATTAAGGAAGTTTATGTAAGTTAGGTTTATATACTAAGATGACTAAGAGTAGAATATAATTAATATATATAGATTATATCTGCTCAAAAGTTGGATGGGCGGAAATGAATGAAATTTCAAAATAACCTTGGATTTAACTTTCTTTTATAGTATAAAAAACGAACAATATAAAAATACTTTATGCGTTGGGTTCTTTTCCAAAAAAAAAAACGATCCAATAAAGTAAAAATCATTCCATTAGACGGGAAATGAATGGAAAAATTCCATAAAATCTATACGAGATTCAAGTCACACTATAAGTCAGCCCAGTCCAAAACTTCTTCTTTTGTTTCTTTTTTCTTTTTATTATCTTTGTTTTCCGGCTCTTTATCCTCTCCTGTTTCGTTATCTTTTGCCAAAGTCATAATAGGTGCCTCATGCATTATATTATTCTTAGTTTTTTTTGATCCTAGAACCGGAAAAGTACATGGGGTCTCATTCTTTCGTTTAGGCTTAGGTATTGTTGTCTCTTCAAAAAAGTGATTAAATTGAATCTCTTGAGGAGTTCTATCATCTTCTTTTCTTGACGGAGGGTTATCTTCACCAAAAAAACGAACTTTTGGGATACCAAGGGGCATTTTTTTTAGATCCTTTTTTTTCTCTTTTTATTCTCCTTCTTCTCTTTCTTTTTGTTTTCCAAATTTTGTAAGTATTTTTTTTTTGTTTTTAATGGTACCAATCCTTCAATTTTGTAAATTGAAACATAAAAGATAAAATATTTTTGCTTCTCCTACCGGTGTTTTTATTCAACATAGTTTTATAAAAGGAAGGATGATCCAACCTAAAATTCAGTGTGTTTTTATAATGTAAGAAAGTTATAATGTAAGAAAGTTCAATCTTTTTTTTTTGAAAAAGAGGTGTTTAATGGGTTTACCTTGGTATCGTGTGCATACTGTTGTCTTGAATGATCCTGGCCGGTTAATTTCTGTGCATATAATGCATACAGCTTTAGTAGCAGGTTGGGCCGGTTCAATGGCTTTGTATGAATTAGCAGTTTTTGACCCATCTGATCCTGTTCTTGATCCTATGTGGAGACAAGGTATGTTTATTTTACCTTTTATGACTCGTTTAGGAATAAAAGAATCTTGGGGCGGATGGAGTATTACTGGAGAAACTGAAGCTAATCCGGGATTTTGGAGTTACGAGGGTGTCGCTGGAGCTCATATTGTGTTTTCAGGTTTATGTTTTTTATCAGCGATCTGGCATTGGGTATACTGGGATCTTGAAATATTTACAGATCCGCGCACAGGAAAACCTTCTTTAGATTTACCAAAAATTTTTGGTATTCATTTATTTCTTTCCGGAGTAGTTTGCTTTGGATTCGGAGCTTTTCATGTTACAGGTTTATATGGTCCTGGAATTTGGATTTCTGATCCTTTTGGACTTACTGGAAAAATACAACCTGTAAGCCCAGCTTGGGGAGCTGAAGGCTTTGATCCTTTTGTTCCAGGAGGAATAGCGTCGCATCATGTTGCTGCAGGTCTATTGGGAATCATCGCAGGTCTATTTCATCTCAGTGTTCGTCCTCCTCAACGATTGTATAAAGGATTACGTATGGGAAATATTGAGACCGTTTTATCTAGCAGTATTGCTGCTGTTTTTTTTGCATCTTTTATTGTTGCTGGAACCATGTGGTATGGGTCAGCAACAACCCCAATTGAATTATTTGGTCCGACTCGATATCAATGGGATCAGGGGTACTTTCAACAAGAAATAGATCGACGAGTTCGCGCTGGTTTGAATAAAAATTTAAGTCTGTCCGAAGCTTGGTCTAAAATTCCTGAAAAACTAGCCTTTTACGATTACATTGGAAACAATCCTGCTAAAGGTGGATTATTCCGAGCGGGTGCAATGGACAATGGAGATGGAATAGCTATTGGTTGGTTAGGACACCCCATTTTCAAGGATAAGGACGGAAACGAACTTTTTGTTCGTCGTATGCCTACTTTTTTTGAAACATTTCCAGTAGTTCTAGTGGACAAAGAAGGTGTTGTGAAAGCGGATGTTCCTTTTAGGAGGTCAGAATCCAAATATAGCGTGGAACAGGTCGGCGTAACTGTCGAGTTTTATGGTGGAGAACTTGATGGAGTAAGTTTTAGCGATCCTACTATAGTGAAAAAATATGCGAGACGTGCTCAATTGGGGGAAATTTTTGAATTAGATCGTGCTACTTTAAAATCAGATGGGGTTTTTCGGAGTAGTCCAAGAGGTTGGTTTACTTTTGGACACGCTACTTTTGCTCTTCTTTTCTTCTTTGGACACATTTGGCATGGTTCTAGAACACTATTCCGAGATATTTTTGCTGGTATCGATCCAGAATTAAATGCGCAAGTCGAATTTGGAGCATTCCAAAAATTGGGAGATCCTACCACAAAAAAACAAGTCATATAAAGACTTACGTCTATTACTTATTACTTAGTACGAAAGTTGTAAAAAAAAAAAAAACGATTGAATCTATGGAAGCATTGGTTTATACATTCCTTTTGGTTTCGACTTTAGGAATTCTATTTTTTGCTATTTTCTTTAGAGAACCGCCCAAAGTTCCGACTAAAGGAGGAAAAGAAAATTAAATAAAACAAACAAAAAAGGGAAGTCCACATGGACTTCCCTTTTTTGTTTGTTTTAGTCTTCATGATTGTCAAAGGGGTCTATAAGACCTTCAGAAGGTCGTCCAAAGGATGTATATAGGGCATATCCTGTTAAACTTACGAGCAAGCACGATACAAAGATAGCGACTAAGTTTGCAGTTTCCATTTTTAGGTAACTAATAAAAAGAATTTATCTAATTATACTATATTAATAAATAAAAACATAGTATACAAAGTTAACAGATTTCAACAAAATATTTTATATGGCTACACAAACCGTGAATGATACTTCCAGAACCAGACCAAGAAAAACTGGGGTAGGGAGTTACTTAAAACCACTTAATCGTGAATATGGTAAAGTCGCCCCCGGATGGGGAACTACTGCCCTTATGGTTGTTGCAATGGTTTTATTTGCAGTATTTTTATCTCTTTTATTGGAGATCTATAATTCGTCTATTTTATTGACCGGAATTCCTGTTAGTTGGGTATAGAACTGGATCTCAAACTTTTTCTAAAAATAACGTAAGAGATATTGATTTTATTTAGGTTCGTTCTATTTTTGTTTTACGATAGTTTGATCGTGTCATTTTTGAAAAGAATTTACAAAAAAAAAAATGGGTGTGCGACTTGTTACATTCGATATTAATAGTACAGAAGACTAGTCTGTTATCTTTAGATAATCTTTCCTCGTTGGAGGTTAACTTAGAATTTCTAAAGCACGAGTTTTCTTTTTTATTATAGAAAAAAGGTCTGAACTAGGATTTACTGTTGTAATTTTTACTTTGTATCTAAATGAATAACAACAAAGATTTCGACTCTGAAAAAATCCAACAGGACCTTACCCAAAGAACCTTTTGTTAAGTGAATCTTCGGAGTAAAAACAAAATCTGAGGTTTAGAACAATTTGTTAATTCTTTTTCAGGTTTAAACAATCAAAATCCTATTCATTAAACAGAAATTCATAAATTATGAATGGAAGAAAAGATTCTTCAAAAGGCCTTTATTGAGCCTACTTGAAATTTTGGCATTATCTTATATATGTTATAGATAATTACCTCAATTACGGTATTTTTGTTTAAGCTGTACGAAGGGAAAGTTTCATGTACAGTTTTTTGAAGGGGTTAACCTATCTCGATAAAGTATATGACTGGTTTGAAGAGCGTCTAGAGATTCAAGCAATTGCAGATGATATCACTAGTAAATATGTTCCTCCTCATGTTAATATATTTTATTGTCTCGGAGGAATTACATTAACTTGTTTTTTGGTACAGGTGGCCACCGGTTTTGCTATGACTTTCTACTATCGTCCAACAGTTACCGAAGCTTTTGCTTCGGTTCAGTACATAATAAGTGAAGTCAATTTTGGTTGGTTAATTCGATCAATTCATCGATGGTCAGCAAGCATGATGGTTCTCATGATGATTTTGCATGTATTCCGTGTTTATTTAACAGGTGGTTTTAAAAAACCTCGTGAATTAACTTGGGTTACTGGAGTTATTCTAGCTGTACTGACTGTTTCTTTTGGTGTAACTGGTTATTCTTTACCTTGGGACCAAATTGGTTATTGGGCAGTCAAAATTGTAACTGGCGTACCCGAGGCTATTCCTGTAATAGGTTCTTCTTTAGTTGAGTTATTACGTGGAAGTGTTAGCGTGGGTCAATCGACCTTAACTCGGTTCTATAGTTTACATACCTTTATATTACCACTTCTTAGTGCAATATTTATGCTAATGCATTTTCTAATGATTCGTAAACAAGGTATTTCGGGTCCTTTATAAAAAGAAAAATAATTTTTTTTTTAGGGTATAACATACTTGCCAAGAATATTGCTTGTTTTTTCGAGCTAGATTCTTCGGATTCTTCCTTTTCCTTAAGGATTTCAAATAAAAAGAAAAATTCAATGGAGAAAATGGATTATGGGAGTGTGTGACTTGAATTATTGATTAAGCCTGTCGGATTAAATCTGCCACAGAAAGATCCTGTGTATTCCCCTTATCCCAACGTCTTTCTCAAAGAAAAAGAAAGTTCCTAATCTGGGTAGACTTTTTTTTCTATGATTTGTATAGGCTCCGTGAATTCTAGTCAATTTCTTATTTTCATAGTTATAAAATGCACTCATTTCCTTTGCATTTTAACAGAATAACTATCGGAGTAAAAAAAAGGATCTAAGGAAAAGTAAAGGGAATTTCATTAACAAGTCAATACCTTGTTAAAAATAAACTTTAGACTTTTTTTGTTTATCAAAAAAATTACAAGGATGAAGATGACCCAGAAAGCGAGTATTTTGTTTCACAATTTCTTTCATGCGTACTTGGGTAAAAGCATTTTATAGCATAGAATTCTTTGCTTGTTATTTCTTTAAATTCTTGTTTGAGCCGGATGATTCAAATTGACATGTCCGGATCTTACGGGGGATAGATCTAGAAAGATAAGATCTACTTATCCCAATAACAAAAAAACCCGATTTAAAAGATCCTGTATTAAGATCGCGATTAGCTAAAGGAATGGGACATAATTATTATGGAGAGCCCGCGTGGCCTAATGATCTTTTATATATTTTTCCGGTAGTTATTTTAGGTACTATTGCGTGTACGATAGGTTTAGCAGTGTTAGAACCATCGATGATTGGTGAACCCGCAAATCCTTTTGCAACTCCTTTAGAAATCTTACCCGAATGGTATTTTTTCCCAGTTTTCCAAATACTTCGTACAGTACCGAATAAATTTTTTGGTGTCCTTTTGATGACCTCTGTACCTGTGGGTTTATTAACAGTACCTTTTTTAGAGAACGTTAATCAATTTCAAAATCCTTTTCGTCGTCCAGTAGCTACAACAGTTTTTCTTATCGGTACTGCCTTATCCCTTTGGTTAGGTATCGGAGCTGCTTTGCCTATTGAAGAGTCGTTAACCTTAGGACTTTTCTAATGTAAATTTTAGTCTATTTTCACTCAAAGTTTTTCATAACAAATTTTTTTTTATTAAAGTGTATTATACACTTTAATAAAAAAAAAAAATCTATTTCACGTAACCCTCTCCCCTATTTTTTTTTGTTTCTATCTTTAGTTACTAAAGATAGAGGGTTGGGTTTCTTTTGGCTATTTTTTATATTTTGTTCTACGCAAAGCAACGGAATAATTAAGTCAAGTAAACTCCAACAAGCTTCGTAAATGGTTTCTCTAGGAGTTAATCCCCCGTTTGTCCATATCTCGAAAATAAGCATTTCTTGTATGTTATCTGAACTCTTATAAGAATGAATACTAAAATTCACATTTTGAACCGGTAAAGAAACACCATCTATGGGGAAAAATATGTCCTTTGGTTGTTTCATATTTTCTATAGTATACCTTTTCTTTTTTTCAATCTTCAATGTAACATTGAAGGGGATTCGTTTAGTAAGGCTAGCTATATGCTGGGTATCATCAATGATTTGAATAGAAGATGGTAATATGATGTCTTGAGCTGTTACATTCTTAGGTCCAACAGTACAAATAGATGCTTCGTGAATTCCGTACAATTCACTTCTAAGTACAATTTGTTTCAAGTTCATTAAAATGTCATGAACTGATTCTTTAATACCTATTATGGAAGAATATTCGTGTAGAATATTTTTTTGAAATCTTGCATACGTAATATATGTTCCTTTGACTTCTTGAAGTAAAGTTTTTCGTATAGCAATAGCTAGTGTGTTAGCTTGACCTTTCAAAAGCGGAGATATGGAAAAACGACCATAATGAGATCGTTTACTGTCTGTTCTCGATTCCAAGCACTTCCATCGTGGTGAAGATTCTGCAGTTTTTAGTTCATTCCAAATCATATAATGAAAAGTTATACACGTCTTTTGACAGGAGGTCTACATCCATTATGCGGATTGGGTGTTATATCAAGTACTGCACGTATCAGTATTCGACTATGTTGAATGACTCGTAATGCCGCGTCTCGTCCCTTACCACAACCCGTTATCAGGATGGCTGCGCGGTTAATAACTACAGTACGAGTTATGTTTTCTGTTGCTGTTTGAGCAGCGAAAGCTGAACCTTTTTTTGGGCCTTTAAAGCCACATGCACCAGCAGACGACCAAGAAAGCACATGTCCCAAGACATCGGTAACGGTAATAATTGTATTGTTAAAACTTGATTGTATGTGAATGATTCCACGGTCTACTCTACGTATTTCTTTTTTAATACGTCTATTTTTAGATAAATTCCACATAGATTTTGGTTTCATTATTGCACTGCTATACCCTAAAATTTGTTATATATATCTCTAAGCCTATAAAATGCATATTGAAAAAAAAAAAAAAAAAAGATAAAAAAAATTAACCTTGTTTTTGTTTATGTCTTAGATTTAAACAAACTACATAAATTCGCTTTCCTCTACGAATTAATCGACATTTCGAACAAATTTTCCGAACAGAAGCGCGTAGTTTCATATTATTTGAATTAAATGTGTTTATTCTTTTTTGCTCTTTGAGCTAGAAACTTTTTTGCTCTTTGAGCTAGAAAAAGTATGGATCATTTTTCTATTTTTTGCTATCTTATTGTTTTATTGAAAATTGAAACGAAATTATATTAGCTTTTTCTAAATCGATGAATTATACGCCCTTTAGTCAAATCACAAACATGGAGTTCAATTTTGACTCTATCTCCTACAAGTATTCGTATACTATTTTGTCGAATGTTACCCGAAATATAAGCTAGAACAGTTTTTTTATTGTCCAATAAGACTCTAAAAAATCCAGCGGGATGTGCCTCAATAACTAGCCCTTCAAGTTCAATCATATTTTGGCGTTTTTCCATTTTCATGTTTCTTTTTTGGAAAATATATATCTAGCAAAAATGGGTAGAATCTATTACCATGCATAACACAAGATTTCTCCTCCAATTTTTTTTTGTCGAGCTTCGTGGTCTGTCATGATTCCCTGGGAAGTAGAAAGAATTACAATTCCTATCCCGTTTAAAACTTTTGGTATTTTTCGAAAATTGGAATAAATTCGCTGACCAGGTTTGCTTATACGTTTTAGGGTAATTCTTGTTTCTTTCTTTTTCCTGTATTTGAAAGTAAAAATCAAAAAAGATTTTTTCCCTTCTTTATGCTCTCTAATATTATTTATAAAGCCTTCATTTAAAAGTATTTTCCCGAGTTTTTCATTAATCCTAGTCGCAGGTACTCGAACTGTTCGTTTATTTACTATGTAAGCATTTTTGATTGATGTAGTCAAATTGGTAATAGTATCCATGTTGATCTATTTTTTTGAATTCTCTTTATTCTTTTTTTTTTTTTCAAAAAAACATGCTTTTTTTTTATAGAGACATTTGTCTAAGTTGCAGTTAACCTGTTCTATGTACTTTGTACATATTAGTCATAACACTTCGGGAGCTAATGAAATTATTTTTGTAAAATTCCAATGTCTCAGTTCGTGCAGAACTGGACCGAAAACTCGAGTTCCCTTTGGATTTCCTTTTTGATCAACGATAATTGCTGCATTCTCATCAGTTTGTATTCTTGTTCCATCATTACGTTGGAATTCTTTAGAAGTACGTATAACTACTGCTCTAATAACTTCAGATTCTTCTATTTTTGCATTAGGAACTGCTTCTTTAATAACAGCGATGATTACATTCCCAATATGCGCATATCTTTGAAAACTTGCTCCTATAATCCTAATGCACATTATTTTTCGTGCTCCACTGTTATCAGCAACGTTTAAATATGTTTGAGGCTGAATCATTTTTCCTCCAAGGAAGTTTGTTAGTGTATCAAATCAAAAAAAGATAAAAGAAGATCTTTTTTTGATTTGGGCAATTTAAATTCTTAAAAATTGAGTGCGTATACGCATCTTGTAAGCTACTATTTGAGCAGCTCTTCGAGCTACAGTTTCAGAAACTTCTCCCATCTCATAAAGTATTCGACCTGGTTTAACAACAGCTACCCAAAAAAGGGTATCACCTTTTCCTGAACCCATGCGAGTGTCAGCGGGTTTCTTTGTAATAGGCTTGTCAGGAAATATACGTATCCATATTTTTATGCCACGTCGAGCAGTACGAGTAATTGTTCTACGCCCTGCTTCTATTTGTCCAGCTGTAACCCAAGCAGGTTCAAGTGCTTGAATAGCAAACTTACCAAAAAAAATCTGATTACCCCGGTGGCTCTTTCCTTTTATTCTTCCTCTATGTTGTTTGCGGAATTTCGTTTTTTTGGGGTTATAGTCGATGGATTCCGTTATCATAGTTTTTATTCCCTTCGCTAATTCAAAACCGGACATGAAAATTTTTTATCATCCGGCTCCCTGTGATAGTAAAGATTTCCATTCTAAAACAGTTTAGGCCAGTAACTTCTAAATCAATAATATAAAACTTCAACTAAACAATAAGATTCACAGATGAATATAGACTCTTTAGTAGATATTTTTCTTATTTTTTTTGGTTTTATTCATCATCCTATCCTATGATAACAATATATCCACAAGTTTCATCGTTTCTATAGCTTCCAACAAAATATTGCTTAGGTTTACTTTTCTTCTACAGTGGAGCTTAACTTTCATTTTTTTTTTTTACAGAATTGGTTGACTTAGTTCCCATCGACTCAAAGCTCTTTTCTTTTTATAAAATGAGGTCGATAACGACTTTTCTGCTTTATTACACTTTCAAGGTAGGCTTATTTATGAACCATACAATACCATAAAAAATAGTATTGATTCTTCGATTTTTTTTTTTTCGATATTATCTTATTTTGCTTCACGAAAGAATACTTCTTACGTGTAATAAAGTTCAAAAGTAAAAAAAAAGCTTAGTTTTAACGAGTCGCACACTAAGCATAGCATAATTTTTACTAGAAAATGGAAATTCTATTCAATCTTAAATAATTAATTTTTCTATATAATAATGGGATAGTTTTTATAGTAATTACAACAATTATTGTTCTTTCATGAAGATCCAAAGTTGAATTCCTAATGCCCCGTGGATTGTGCGAACTGTAAAAGAGGAATAATCCATTTCAGCTCGGAGTGTTTGTAAAGTAACTCTGCCTAATTTGATTTTTGTCTTACGAGTTCTTTCTCGTCCGCCAAGACGTCCTGCAATTCGTATACGAATCCCTTCTATTTCGTCTTTTTTGGCTAGTTCAACAGCTTTTTGTAATATTTTTTTTACAGCCACTCTCTTTTCTAGTTGCAAAGCGATATATTCAGCAAGTATATTAGTTTTTTGATAAGGTTTGGCTAATATTTCTGCATTTATGTTAAGCTTTTGATCACGCAAATAAAGAGTACGTTTTATATCGTTTTTTACTCGTGTAATTTCATTTTTTTCATTTTTGAAAAAAATGGGAAATCCTATATAGATTATTATATTGATTAAATCAATCTTTCTCTGAATTTCTATTCTTCCAATTCCTAGATAAGATTTTCTCTGATGTCTTTGGAAAAAAAATTCGATGCATTTATGTATTTTTATATCTTCTCGAAGAGTTCTTGTATACTCTCTCTTTTGTGCGAACCAAACAGAATTATGATTTTGAGTTAGACCAAGTCTAAAACCCATTGGATTTACTTTATGTCCCATATTGTGATATTTTCCTTTTCAGATTCTCTGAAATTTCAAATTCAATTAGATTTGATAGTTCTTTCAAAACAATAGTTATATGACAAGTTTTTTTTTTTATACGAAAGGAACGTCCCTTAGCTCTAATTTGATATTTCTTTGAAACAGTACCCTCGTTTACTTCGGCTCTACTAATGAATAAAAATTTTTCTTTAAGCCCCAAATTATTTTTAGCATTTGCTCCTGCAGAACAAAGTAGTTGGAATATGGGATAACAAGCTCTATACGGCATTAATTTCAATAGAGTATATGCTTGTGCATAAGAACAACCACGAATTTGATCGATTACTCGACGCATTTTCTGCGTAGACATTTTTAAATTTTTGGCTAAAACGCGTACTTCAGTATTCCTCTTATTTTTAGATATTTTCATATTCACTTTCTTGAAATTTAACGACTAGATTTCTTGTCTTTTTTAGATTTCTTATCGTCTTTGCCTGGATGTTCCGGGCAAAGACGAGTAGGTACAAAATCTCCTAATTTATGGTAAAGCATATTATTTGTTATATAAATAGGTATATGCTCTTTACCATTATGAATAGCAATAGTATAACCGATCATTTTGGGTACAACCGTAGACGCTCGAGACCAAGTTAATAGTATTTTCTTTTTTTTTATATTTGTGTCTAGTTTTTCTATTTTTTTTAATAAGTGATCAGCAATAAAAACTTTTTTTTTTGAGTGTGTAGCCGCAAAAACTTGTTTTAAACTTTTTTTTTTTCTTGAATATTTCATAGGCAATTAATTTTTTTATTCTAACTTAGTTTGACGACGAAGAATGAAAGTATCACTATACCGAACCATTTTTCGGGTTTTTTTACCGAGCGTACAATGACCCCAAGGAGTTATGGGGGTTTTTCTTCCTATGGGACTTTTTCCTTCACCACCTCCATGTGGATGGTCTACAGCATTCATGACTATTCCTCGTACTTCTGATCGTTTACCTATCCACCGTTTTGATCCAGCTTTACTAAAAATTTTGTTATTCGAGCGGATATTACCCACTTGTCCAACCGTGGCTGAACAGTTGTAAGGTATTAAACGAAGTTCTCCTGAAGGCAACTTTAATACCGCGGATTGACCTTCTTTTGCGATCAATTTGGCTATAGTACCCGCGGCTCGAGCCACTTGTCCTCCTTTACCCTGCGTTGTTTCTATATTATGTATAGTTGTACCCACAGGGATATTGGTTGAAATAGATTTTGATTCAAAAAAAAAAGAATCCTTTCCCAAACTGTACAAGCCTCTCTCGGGGCATACAGCTTTCTGGATGTTCTTTACTTTACATCCTAGGTGTTTATCCATCATCTGGCTTCTGTTCATTATGTAGCATTCAGATTGAATGACTTTATTAAATCACGTTCTCAATAACATAGGAGGCGTTTTATTTGGAAATATTTATTTCATTGTACAACTTTGATTTTGCCTCTGACCTTCAAATCAAAGATGAATCAAATAATCTTTGGAACAAGAGTTTGCCTTCTCCACTGTTATGCTTTATCAAAAATTCTCCATATTATCTAGAATGAAAAATTTATTATTATTTTTTTTTTATCACTTGCTATATATATATTTTTTCTCAGTTTCCCTTTGAAAATTAAGTCAAATTTAGATTATCAATGATAATTTAGTAGGTTCGGGGCCTAACCGGTCTTTCCGATTACGTAAATTCATAATTCAAACCGCACTCAAAGGTAGGGCATTCCCTATTAAAATAGAAGCTTTTGGACCAGATAAAATAGTATCTCCAATCATGATTCCTCTAGGGGACAAAATATAGGACTTTTTCCCATTCTTGTAACATATCAAACTGATATGCGCATTTCGATTAGGATCATATTCTATGGTTACAATTTTTCCATAGATGTCTTTCTCTTTTCTTCGAAAATCAATTTGCCTGTAAAGACGTTTATGGCCTCCTCCTCTATGACGTACTGTAATAATACCTTTTTTATTTCGACCCTTGCAACGATGATGTTTCCCAGAAGTTAGAAATTTTTCCGGATTACTCTGAGCAAAATGTAGTATGTTTTTGTATGAAATGTTCATTATATGATTGATTTTTGTATTTTAGGTTTAAATATGGAATAGAATCACAATTACAAATTTGGTCAGAAAGAGTGAGTCTGCTAATGCAGGTTACAAATTTGGTCAGGAAGAAGAAACTTATAATATTGTCGCGGCTCACGGTTATTTTGGTCGATTGATTTTCCAATATGCTAGTTTTAATAATTCTCGTTCTTTACATTTCTTCTTAGCGGCTTGGCCCGTAGTAGGTATCTGGTTTACTGCTTTGGGTATTAGTACTATGGCGTTCAACTTGAATGGATTCAATTTCAATCAATCTGTAGTTGACAGTCAAGGTCGTGTTATTAATACTTGGGCTGATATAATTAATCGTGCTAATCTTGGTATGGAAGTTATGCATGAGCGCAATGCTCACAATTTTCCTCTTGATTTGGCATCAATGGAATTCAATTCTATAGATGGTTAATTAGATAGAATTCTAGGTATTCCTTTCATCGTACCAAACCTCTAAAGGAGGTTTGGTACCTTATCTGTCTTTGTTCATATCCACATTATAAGATATCGAGTTTTTTACTGTTGTATTTGAGGATATATAAGGAATTTGAATTAGATATGTGCATCCAGCAGGAATTGAACCCGCGAGTTCGCCAATTATGAGTTGGGCGCTTTAACCATTCAGCCATGGATGCTGGAGAAAAGCTCATCCGGAATAATCAATTCATTCGATAATATGAGTGAGTATTGACTTAGGGTAGCCAAGTACTCATATCCCAATCATGCCAAACATAGAAAATGCAACGGAAAAACTTGTGGGAGTGAGTACCGATCTTGCAACACTTGGATTTCCTGTTGGATTTCCTGGAATAAGTCGCCCACATTCCGTAGGATGAACAGAAAACAACTCTTTTCTTGAAAGTAATGTTGATTAGATAGATTTTATGGGCGGACGTAGCCAAGTGGCTCAAGGCAGTGGATTGTGAATCCACCACGCGCGGGTTCAATCCCCGTCGTTCGCCCGGGCCATAATCTTTTATTTGGTTGTTTGCGATTTTTCGATCGTTGACGCAAGTTCGATGAAGTGCGAAGGTTTTTATTTTATTTTATGTCTTTTCATCCATCACAAAGATCATTCTACCTTTTCCAGAAAACCAAAAACTAGTCAAAAAACCTTTCGAAAAAATCCAATGGTTTATTATATGGAATTGAGAGGGATCTATCCATATTTCACGTAATAAAATATAGAATTGTAAAAGAGGGCAAAAACCAATGATACAAGAACAAAAAAGCAGACTCTGGATCTCGGAAGAAAGGACCTCGGGAAAATGTCCAAGAGAGTCCGGAATTAAACAACCCATATCAAGCCTCTTGACCTGGTGGTTAAACTTTTTCAAACAAATACAAAGCTCTTCATTCGATCCATGGACTGAATTGATTTTGGTGAGGTTTTTTACTCAAATTTTGTCCCATCGAGAACGTCTTATTAAGTTCTTTGACTTTCGGATTCTCAGTACGTTACTTTTACGGGATCTACGTAGTTGTAGTTCCAAAAGCAAAGTTGTAGTATTACTTACATTACCAGTCCTTATATATAACCTAAAAAAGAAAAGTCTGATTGAAAGAAACAAATACTATTCGATCAATCTATTTGATCCTATATATAACTCCATGGAAATTCGAAATGAAACATCATCGGAAGCCAATTTCACTAGAAATTTGTGGATCTTTTCGCATCTTTTTTTGTTTTTTCCAAAATCTAGCCAATTGGAAAAATTTTCAAATGGGTATGACGCGTGTCCAGGAAATTTTCCAATGTCTTGGCCGAAAGAAGTATTGAAAGAAACCAAAAGGTCGTCTATAAAAGAGAATTCATTTTCAAAAGAAACAAAAAAATTCATTGAGAATTGGACAAAAACAATTCGTTATTCTGTTTTTGACATATTGTCAATAGATGAATATATGGTTTCTCGTACCACTAAAGAGCCCGTGGAAAATTTCCAATGTTGGAAAAGACAACAAAATGTTTTTCAATATTTGAGAAGATTAGAAAGGAAAAGGAGAGCGGATTTCTGGAATATCAAAACGAAATTTCCAAATCCGAAATTGGCTATTTCATCAGATCCTGGATGTACTACGATTAGACAAAATCAGAGGGATATAAACCAATTCCTTTGTAGTCGAGTTAGAAACAGTTCGTCTTGGAATCTCTTTTTTTCTTCATTCTGCAAAGAGCGCCTATTCCATTTTTGTCGATTGAAACCAATCGTCCTAAAAAGAACAGATCGATTCACTCTATTACTGACTAATCCTAATCAGGTTTCTGCTAATAATACATTTGCCTTCGCTCAGAGTCTATTCTATGAACTTCACAAGAACAGATTAGGGAATCAGATTTTCGACCACAGAAAAAAATGGAAGAATCCATGGTTCAATATGACTGAGAAAGAGAATGATTCTTTCGATCGAATAATCAACCAAACCGTATCGATTTTCCCCGTAGGGGAAAATACATTCCATTTAATGAACACGCGCACTCAGGCTTGGGTATTTCCAATAGATGACATTCTTTCAAATTGGAATAATGGAATGAAAAATACAATGAACCAGCATTCATTAAATTGGAGAAAAGGTCAGAAAGAATGGTTAGATTGTTTGATTCTTAGAACTTCGAAATATATCAATCAGAAATTGCATGTATACAAATGGTCCGATCAATTCGAATACTTACAAAAGTATTCGAACCATCTTGTTTGTTTCGATCCAAAGGAATTATGTATTAAAGAAATATTTCTTAAGATTGCTTTGATTCTGTTTTACGCTCCGGAAGAGACGGAAATGAAGAACTTATGGAACAACATCGATATTTCCATAGACATTTCTCCTTATATTGATAAACTCATTTCGGATTTGATTATTTTCCTTTCTCAGTGCGGCCCTGAGGACAAAGTAGTCTATCCGTGGTGGTTTAGAGAATTTCTTGTTCGAATCGTTAAACCCAAAATCCAGTGGTTGGATAACCAGACAAAAGTCTCAAAGATCGATGAAGGAACAATAGCAAAAATTGCTTGGAATGAGCCATGGATTATGGACATTTTTGATAATGAAAGCAATTCGTTGTATAACACGGATTTTTCGACGATATATCGAGACAATTGGGTGAATCCTGTAAAACTATCGAATCAAAGTTCATTGAGAGCTGCTTTTGACAAAGCAAATACACTTCAAATTTTGGATTATTTACGTCATCCTCGGTCCAATTATAAGAAAAGATTACCTTCTTATATAGAAGAAAGAATTCAAAAGAATCTTACATATGTACAATTATTCCATTTCCATCTTTTGCCCATCTGCAACAATATGTTTTCTTTGTCGCTTGATGAAATAATACCTGTTCAATCGGAGAAAGAGGCTGTTTCACTCATAGAGTCCCAAGTATCCGACATATTTTTACCTAAGTATTTACAACGAAGTAGTGACAAAACATATGTATTAATCTATGAATTGTACGAGTTATTAACTCGATGGAATCCTTTTGTTCATGACAACAGAGCCTCGATCGAAGAGATTTGTACAACGCCTTTACCAAGATTCCAAGTAGTCAATTTGGAAAATTTCCATAGATCTTATTTTGATTTTGAAGAAAAAAATCTTGATCAGTCTCCGAAAAATTTCAGTTCAAACACGAGTTTGATTCAAACTCAATCCTATAAAGATGATTTCCTATCGGAAATCTTTCCGAATAAGAACCAGGAAATATTTCATCAGATTCCAGACATGTTTACCAAGTCTAGTTCAACAGAGAGTTTCCAAAACATAGCGGAAAACAAAGCTCTAGATAAGCTTTGTTTTTCATGGAAAGAGAAACGAAAGATTTTCTCATGCCGTTCACCACATTGTTTTCATGAACTCGTTAATAAACAAGAGATATATAAGATTGATACTCATTTTTCCAAATGGAATTTGCTTCAAATGTATATGCCATGGTTTTTTACTTCTATATGGTGGAAATACTTTGGGGATACACTTTTTGATACTTTTCCGTATATATTGCTATATAGCTGTGACCAAATAGTATCTATTTGGCAAGATATTAGGCATAGATCGAAGAATATCTTGCGGGCACTTTCTCATGAAGTATGGTTCATTCTACAATCCAAAATACAACGGAATTGGAGAAGGATTCGACTTCATCCGCCTCTGAATGAGTTGGTTCCTTGGTTAGTTTCTCACGGGGAGCTCGTGATCGAAGAACTCATCAAGAAAAAGTCGATATGGAAACTCTTGCGATTAGCAAGGAAGGACGGGGAGTCTTGGATCATTCTCTTGTGGTTCGTCCTTGTGTTTTTCTTTTTTCCGTATTTTTTCGTTGTTTTCTTCAACTGGATTTCTTTACTGATACAGTTGAATTTTCTCGAGTTCGGACTACATTCGGATCCAGCTTTGCTACGACAATGGTGGATGGAAATAAAAAGATATAGCGAGTACCCGAAGGATTCTTTGGAAAAACCGGATTGGGTAGAACCAATCGATTCGGTAATACTGGATTTAGTCAAACCAATCTTCGAAAGAAGTACTTGTGTTGTTCCTTATTTGGCTGCTATTGATACTTCTAATAGCTTTGAGTACCCGGAGGAAATAAGGGATTGGACAAAACAAATCTTCGGTTCTACTAGTGATGATGATTCTGTTTTTTCTAAATCTAATAATTATGATTTTTCTCATTTTACTATTTTGGCTAAGAAGGATGAACCAATTTGGACGCAGTTGGATGCACATAAATATGAAGAGGGGTTTACTTTTTGGTTCGCCTTTAGAATTCTAAATCAAATTGTTTGCTTTTTGTCAAACCTCCGGGAATGGTATTGGTTGATGAGGCTTAGAATGACTTATTTTTTCATACTAATAAGTCACAAGAAGAATCCGCGTGCATTCGATCGATCCGTGACAATATTCGACTTCGTAATCGCAAAGCCCAGTGGTGGAAACTCGAAAATTCCATCTTTTTTTTCATCAAGATTATCATCAGATGATTATAATAATAATAAAAAAGAGAAGAAGAAAGATACAATTGATCTACTTCTGCTTCTAAGAACAGAAAAAGAACTCTCTCAAAATTCTCAATTTGAATCGAATTTTACCTACAGGCATTCTATCTTCGAAGGTTATCAAACCACGGAAGAGCCGGGGTTTATGTACTTACGATATTTATCTGACATTTCGCAAAAAAATATAATGAATTACAGGTTTGATCGTTTAGCAGAAAAATGGGTCTTCTTCGCTTTTTATCAGAAGATTGCCAAATCTAACCAAAACCTATTTTCTAAAGCTAGAAAAACTCCTCCTTTATTATTAGGACCATCCCTTTCCAAGGGGATTTTACTGATAGGTCCTGAGGAAACTGGTCGATCCTATTTGGTCCAAAGTCTAGCAGCAGACTTTTATATTCCTTTAATAAAAATCAATCTGGAATGGTTCTTTGGGAAAACTTTCTCTCAATTCCATCGGACTTTGACAATGGCAGAAATAATGTCTCCTTGCATAATATGGATCCCAAACATTCATGTATTGGAACGGAATACTCGCACTTCTATCATCAAGATGGATATCATCATCAAGAAGAAGGCGTTGCTTCATCGCTTATTGGACCATATGGATAGCTGTGATGAGAACAGTTTTACTAGTAGAAGAAATATTGTTTTTATTGCTTCGACGCATATTCCTAGAAAAGTCGATCCAAATCTAATGACTCCAAATCGATTGGGTCAATTCATCAATATTCGGATGCTTCTTGTATCCCAACGAGAAAAAGAATTTTCTATTCTTTTACGTAGGAAAAGATTTTTTTTGAACAAAGAATTGTTCTACCTCGATGATTTTGGATCTAGAACCATAGGTTATAAGGCACGAGACCTGGCAGGACTTGTCAATGAAACCGTAGCAATTAGTTGTTTGCGAAAAAAATACGTTATAGACACGAATACAATTCGATTGTCTCTTTATAGGCAAACTTGGGGTTTACGATCTATAAATCAGGGTGTTGTATCCGTTCTAAAACATCATGAAAGACTTCCCTATAAGATAGGAAAGGCTATTCTACAAACTACACTTAGAACGAAATTTTCTCCTGTACCTATGGCAAAAGATTTTTGGAAAAAAAATTTTTATTATTTGTCTAAATGGTATTTAGAACCTTCGATTGCCGAAACAACTATCAAGGAATTCACTATACTCCCTCCTATTTTGGGTTGCTTGGCCGGATCAGCTGCTCGGGATTCTTGGTTGCTGATATCGGAACCAAATCAAGAGAATTGGACTCCTCTCGATAGACTCGTTGAACATGATTTCCATCTAGCTTCTAGTCTTTTAGAAAGTCTTCTGGTGGAGTTTCCGTGGTTAGGAATATATCGAGGTAAGTCTGATAAGAATCAAATCCCACCATTCGATCCTCTGCGCAAAACGAAAAATCATCAGTATACGATGCGAACAGGGTTTTCGTCTCTAGTTCATGAAATAGGTCTAGATGCTCAACTCCAAAAGGATGAAGAATTCGATGAATCATTGGTTTCGTCTCCTAGGATCTGGCGTCTTAGTTTTCTTCGCAGTAATCGATTTGATCGGATAAAAACATTCAATGAATTGGGATTGCCGGAGCAAGTCAGATTGTTTCAAGAAAGGCGGATTTTCGTTCAAAAGTTTGAAAATCATCTTCGTATGCTCCAGTATAAGTCTAAGAAGTTCAACTTAGAAAAAAGGGGGGTTACAACGGAGTATAGGAAGTATCGGGAAGAGATCAAAAAACTACGGTTGGATTTGGAAAATCTATCATTTCAAGAGTTTTTGGAACCGTTCAGAAGTCAATCTGGATATCCAATGCAATATCCATTGCAATATCAATCAATGCAATGTCAATCTTCTAATAAACCAGTGCTTTTTCGTGGAAGACGGTTTGTTTGGGACTCCTTTCTAATCCAAGAGGATCCGGACGTTTTGTTTTCAGACGAAGAAGTGTTTTCCAATGAAGAACTGATGCAAAGGCTTTATACCAGTGGAGCTTATGCCTATTTAATAAGAATAGATCAAACCAAAAAACCACCACTTTTCCATTCAAAAAGGCTTTTTCGTAGATTTACTGTGATGACCAACCGGAACCTTTCTATTCCTTGTTTAGAAGAATTAGAAGAAAAAACAAAAAGAAAAAGAAAAAAGAAGAAACGAGATGTTCTCGTTTCTCAACAGAAGGAACCCCATATCGAGGCTTTGCAACGCATTCAAGGAAAGGGTATGAAATCGCAAATTCTACACGTACACATGGACAGTCCTTTAGCTCTGTATCACCGCTGGTTGATTGAAAATCCGCGGGGCCAAAGTGACCGCTGGGACTTGGTAATTGATCGCCAAAGATCTCTTGAAACCAATCGTTCAGTACCCAATGAACTTTTTCTTTCTAATATTCTCTCAGAGAATTATCAATATTTATTAAATCTGTTCCTTTCTAACAGAATGTTATTGAATCAAATGACAAAGACATTGTTGAAAACGAAATGGCTTTTTGCGAATGAAATGAAACACTTCATTTCTACAACAGGATTCCACATCTCTTCTTTCGAAAAATCGGATAGATCTGGAATTGAAAGAATTAAAGAAAGATGAAAGAGATCTCGATAAATACATAAATACACATATGAAATGGTTGTTGGTATCTGCTCTGAGAACAAATTATTGTAATAACGGAATGACTAGGTTGGTTTTCTACATATTTCATGTTGACCATAATGAGCTTTGGGATTGCCCCAATTCGGTACACGATTCTCTAAGATAAAACCTTGGAAAAAGTCGGGTCAGATCGTATCGTCGGAATCCTTTTTGTAAAAAAGGCTCTGCCTTGTTGACCATTCTTTGGCTCATTCCATAAGCAAATCATGTATGCCTTGAAGAGGACTCGAACCTCCACGCGCTTAGCACGAGATTTTGAGTCTCGCGTGTCTACCATTTCACCATCAAGGCTTGAAGAAGATTAAGTTTTCATCTTGTATTACAAATTTCTTCAAATCTCCAAAAGATTTTATAAATGAGATCGAGAAGCTTTTTCTAATCTAATCAGGCAGGATAGGTAGATCTAACTAAGACTAAGATCTTAGTTAGATCTACCCTTTTTATGGATTAAAAATCCGCAAAAGCTCTATTGGCCTCTGCCATTTTATGAGTCTCTTCCTTTTTGCGGATAGCTGTGCCTTTCCCTTTAGTAGCATCTATCAATTCAGAACTGAATTTGGACTCCATATTTGGACCCAGCCGTTTGCGAGATGCCTCTAATAACCAACGAATAGCAAGTACTTTTCCTTGTTTAGGTTTTATTTCAAGGGGAACTTGATAAGTCGATCCACCTTTACGTCTTGGTTTTACTATTAGACGAGGAGTTACTTCCTTTATTGCTTGTCGTAGAACCAATAGTGGATTTTTTTCTGTCTTTTGTTGAATCTGTTTCATGGCTCGATAAAGAATTCGATAAGCCAATGATTTTTTTCCATGTTTCAGGATACGATTAAGTACCATGTTAACTAATCGATTCTGATAAATTGGATCGAAATTTTCCGTTCTTTTTGTTTTTTTTGCACTAATTCGTCGTGACATGAGTTTGAAAAGGGGTTCTAAATTCTATTTCATAAAGGCTAAAAAGGAATCACTTTTTTTTCGGCTTTTTGACTCCATATTGTAGGGTGGACCCCTGGTATGAAAGATCTCCCTCCAAACCGTACATACAACTTTCGCCGAATACGGCTTTCTACATGATTCTATCTGCATAGATGAGATCTATTATGCATATAATGATGTTTACTCACTCTTCATTGAGTATCCGTTTCCTTTCTTTTGCTATGACCGGAAATCTTGTATTTTCCATATCTATACAATCAAGTCCTTAGGTTTATAGTGTAGAAAAAACTGTTTCAAATTCCAAATCATTGCTAATTGATTCAAACCTGTTCTAAAAGGTCAAGGTATTTTTTGACAAAAAGTCGGGGAAAACTTATAAAATAATTTCACTATTGAACCTTAGACTTTGTTTTATGGTAGCCTGCTCTAGTCCCCTTACACAACGTTTGTTATGAAGTTAGCCATATACTTCCCATGTTTATAGCCATTCACATGGTATCATAAATACAAGTCTTAGATAAGAATATACAACGCACTAGAACGCCCTTGTTGACGATCTTTGACCGCGACAGCATCTAGGGTTCCTCGAACTATGTGATATCTTACACCGGGTAAATCTTTCACTCTTCCTCCTCTTACTAATACTACAGAATGTTCTTGTAAATTATGGCCAATACCAGGTATATAAGCAGTAATTTCAAATCCGGAGGTTAATCGTACTCTGGCAACTTTACGTAAGGCAGAGTTTGGTTTTTTGGGGTTAATATTGGAAAAGTTGACAAGTTCTGTTTACTGTCACTCTACAAAACCGTACATGAGATTTGCACCTCATACGGCTTCTCGGTCGATTCTTTGGAAGTAGGATAATTTGGATTTCATGATTCGAGAATCTTTCTATTCTCTTCATTCTATTTTCTCTCTCCAAAAAGTACCGCACGTTTTTGCGTTCTACATCTCTCGATATAGAACGATGAATCAGATTTCTTTTTCTCAATCTTATTGAGATACAGTATTTCCAGAAATAGAGAACTAGGAAT